GTGAACTGGTTAAATTCTACCAATGCTAAAGAAATTGGAACCCTTTATTTAATTTTTGCAATCTTTGCAGGAATGATAGGTACAGCTTTTTCTGTTCTAATTAGATTAGAATTATCTTCTCCAGGTATTCAATTTTTACAAGGAGATCATCAATTATTTAACGTAATAATTTCAGCTCATGCTTTTATTATGATCTTCTTTATGGTAATGCCTGGATTAGTGGGTGGATTTGGGAACTATTTTTTACCTATCCACTGTGGAAGTCCAGATATGGCATTTCCTCGATTAAATAATATTTCATTTTGGCTATTACCTCCTTCATTAATTTTATTACTTCTAAGTTCATTAGTAGAAAATGGAGCAGGAACAGGATGGACGGTTAAGGATAAGCTGTCCTATTACAGTAATGTAATAAAAAATAAACTCTACTTGATGCGAGAAAGTTCAGGTTTAAATTATTCAAGAAAGTTTAGTATAAATAATAAAACTAATAATAGTAATGAATCTAATAATTCTAATAATACTAATGAAATAACTAATAATAGTAATATTAAAGATGTAATTAATGTAAAAGTTGAAAAAAGTGATGATAATAATGAGTATTATACAATTAAAGCTTCTAAAGAAACTATAGATAATTCTATAAAAGCCTTTTTTTCTGGAGCTAAAATAATAGGTGAAAATATCGCACCTAATATTGGAGTTGGTACTGCAGCGGGTACTGCTGCTGCTGCTATGGTAAAAGCTACTACGGGTATGCCTCCTTTACAAAGATCAATAATCATAGGCGGTGTTTCTGCAGTTACTGCTGCTGGAACATTTTTAGGTATAGAAGCTGGTAAAACAATAGTCCAAAATGTTAAATTCTTAGATTCAACAACAAATTCTAACCTAAATTATCCAAATATAAATAGATCACCTAGTCCAGATAACCCATTTATAGTAAATAGTCCATTAGAACTAGATGAAATTGTAAGTCCATTAGAGAAATTATTACAAATAATATTATCATTTCAAGTATTAGAGTTATCATTAATTATAATCTTAATATTAGTTTTATTTAATAAATATATTTATAAAAAAAATATAGAAATTATCTATAATTTAGTTAATAAATATATGCCTAATAAATTTATATCTTGGTATTCAAAATTTTACCACAGAAGTGTTGAATATAACACTAAATTTACAACTATCATGATTATTATAATAAGTTTTATATTGTTAATTATGAAATTAGGAAATATTTATATTTGTGCTGAATTAAATAATAATATAGATGCTTATGTTCAAGTATATAATCAACTGAAAAGTATTAGTAAGAGTTCTATATTATTATTAGGATTAAATTATAAATATTCAAATACTATGTTAAAAATTAGATTTAATATTTTTAATAAAGCTATTGTTTATATTTTATATCAAACTTATTTCTTGATATTTAAACTCCTCTACGTAAGTAACTACCTATTTTATATTTGTAATAGAATGGTAAAAATGTTATTATCATGGGGACAATTCGCCTGGGTAAAATTAATTACCTATCAGAGACTAAACGTAGAGCATTCTTCTAATTTAACTCATTCAGTTGTTTTATCTTGCAATAATATACCTAATAATATCGTATTTACAAAAAAAACTTTAAATAATAATAAAAATTTATTTTATCTATGGTTAGTAGGATTTACTGAAGCAGGAGGTACCTTTTCTATAGTTTATAATAATGGAAATTGGTCTTTAGCTTTTAAGTTAACTCAACATGAATATAACATGAGAATATTATATTTTATAAAAAGTAAATTAGGAGTAGGTAGAATAAATAAAGATATTAACACAAAAATGGCTAATTTAATAATAAGAGATAGAACAAAATTATCAGAGATTATATTTCCTATCTTTGATAAATATCCTTTATTAACTACTAAGAATTATTATTATATGATCTTTAAGGAGGCTCATAGAATCTTAGCAGATACTACTTTCACTAAAGATCAACAAGATGAATTAATGTTTGCTTTGATTAAAAAAATACCTTCTGAAGAATATATATCTCCTGCTTGAACTATAGTTAACTATATAGTATCTAATACTAATGAAGCTAATAAGGTAATAACCAAAGCATGGTTAGTAGGATTTATTGAAGCAGGAGGAAGTTTCTATCTCATTAATAAGTCTAAAGATAGTTTAGTTCATGGTTTTGAAATTACTCAAAAATTAGACTTAATAGTTTTATCTGCTATAGGTCATATCTTAGGTATTAAAACTTATTCTAACAAAACATCTAATACGATTGTAACTACAAACTCTAGAGCTATTGAAAACATAATAAAATATTTTCATAATACTATGAAAGGAATGAAATCCTTTGAATATAAAGTTTGAGCAAGATCTTATGTAAAACATAAAGGTGATTTTACTAAACTTAATGAGATTAGAAATAAAATTAGAATTAAAACACTAGGTACAACTCTATTAAATTCTAGTACTAAGTAGTGAAATTTTTAATCTATCTCTTTATTTTTATTATATTAGTTATACTCAAATATATTATTTAAAATAAACTAGAGTATTATAGTAAATTAGAATAAGAAGATAAGAGAGCAAAAAATAAACTATATAATTACTAACCCCATATTATTTATTGATAATATAAATTAGAAGAATGAAGAAATAGTCCGATCTTTAGTTAAAGCTAAAGCGAGTAATGATAGTTAATCTTTAAATAGGATTAATGAGATTACCAACAATTAAATGATATCCTCCATTAGCCGGAATTCAATCACATTCTGGAGGTTCTGTGGATTTAGCTATCTTCAGTTTACATCTTGCCGGAGTTTCTTCTTTATTAGGTGCTATAAATTTCATAAGTACCACTTTAAATATGAGAACTAATGGTATGTCATTACATAAATTACCTTTATTTGTATGGGCTATCTTTATTACAGCTATATTATTATTATTAGCTCTACCTGTATTAGCCGGTGCAATTACTATGTTATTAACAGATAGAAACTTTAATACAAGCTTCTATGATCCAGCTGGAGGTGGTGATCCAATCTTATATCAACATCTTTTCTGGTTCTTTGGTCACCCTGAAGTGTATATTTTAATTATACCTGGATTTGGTATAGTAAGTCATATAGTTTCAACTTTCTCAGGTAAACCAATATTTGGTTACATTGGAATGGTATATGCTATGTTCTCAATTGGAATCTTAGGATTCTTAGTGTGGTCACATCACATGTTCTCAGTAGGATTAGATGTGGATACAAGAGCTTATTTTACAGCAGCAACTATGGTAATTGCTGTACCAACTGGTATTAAAATCTTTTCTTGGTTAGCTACATTATATGGTGGAAGTTTAAGATATAATACTCCATTATTATTTGTATTAGGATTCTTAGCTTTATTCACAATAGGTGGTTTAACAGGAGTTATATTATCTAATGCTTCATTAGATATCGCTTTCCATGATACTTATTATGTAGTAGCTCATTTTCACTATGTATTATCTATGGGTGCTGTGTTTGCCTTATTTGCAGGATTCTATTATTGGGCTCCTAAAATTGTGGGTAGAAATTTCAACGATTTCTTAGGTAAAATTCATTTCTGGACATTGTTTGTAGGGGTTAATTTAACATTCTTCCCTCAACATTTCTTAGGTTTAGCAGGTATGCCTAGAAGAATACCAGATTATCCAGATGCATTTAGTGGATGGAATGCAATTTCTAGTTTCGGTTCATTAGTATCAGTAGTAGCTACTGTTTTATTTGGTTATATCATCTACGATATTTTTGCTAACCAAACTGCTAGTTCTAATAATCCTTGGCAAGTTCCTTCATACTTTACTAGTGATGCTCAATATAATAATGATACTCAAACAACTAATACTTTAGAATGGACATTAGCTAGCCCTATCCCATTCCATGCATTCAAAATGCTACCTATCCAATCTTAATTTTTCAATATACTTATTAAAAGATTTTGTTTATATCCCCCTTTTGATTTGTGGTTATAAAATGAAAACTCTAATACTTTTTATATTTTGAAAAGATATAATTTTGGTATAAAAAGGTTGAAATTTACCAACTCACTTGATCATTTGATTCAATTACAATTACATACTTTAATTATAAATTTAAAATTATTCAGTGGAATTAGTGTAAATGTTTTATTTATTTGAAATTTCTGCCTTCGGCCCAAAAATAAATTTCTTCAACAATTTTATATAGCAATGATATTTAATATATCTTTTATATTTTATATAACTTATATATAAATTCTCATATAATTAAACATATACGACTAGTATTAAGAGATAAGGAGTAACTTATGAGTCCTCCGGCCTTGAAGAAAAGAAGTAATAAATTTAAGTTGAAAAAAGGGATTTATATAAATAAAGAAGAGATTAATACTATAAGATAAGGATTTATTGCCTTCGGCCCAAATGAAAATGATTTTGCCTCCTTTATCATCAAAAAAACAAAAAATAAATGTTGTTTGTCCGAAGCCTTTCTATTTCTGCTGACAATAAATTTATTATTATCGCGATATTATCAATTAATCTGATTTAAATTAAAAACAAACTGTTTCTAGGATTCTTATAATTTAAATAATAATTTAATAAATTTATATTAATAAAAGAAGAAGCTAAGAAAATTAGTTATAATTTATTATAGGATACTGCCTCCTCTAAAGCCAAAGGGCTAGCTAAAAACTTAGCCTTAAACAAAGGGTAGCTAGGTTACTACTGTCTTTGCATTCCTGACCCCTAACCACAGGTAGCAACAAAAATTAATAAATTTTAATTAATTTTGATTCAAATTAAGAATCTTAAAAAAAACACTTACAATTGCAAACAGTAATGTAATCTACTTATAAAAACCGATCATTCTTCCAACTATTATCCCTGGCTACTTTAAATTTAACAATTGCTTCGCTCCCACCCCTGCTTCTTGGAAATCAACCCTAAAGGGATAAAAGGATTTGCATAGCTAGGGAAGGGACTAGCATCGCTAGGGATAAGGATAAGTGAAGTGGGAGTATTGCAAATGTAAGGTTATATTAGCTAACCTAATTTTATTTGAAAACTAAGATTAGGGAAATATTTTTCATTTATATAAGATGTATCCCTTATATTAAACAAATATAACGATTAGAAAATGAAACGAATGTATATCATAAGTTATTATTTGAAATGAAAAATATATTAAGTGAAGAAACTCTATAAAATTTAATATATAACTAAAAATTACATATTAAATTTACTTCATTTAATTAAATTGACATCGAATTAAATATTAAAATTTAATTTTCTATACAAATAAAAAAAATGTTTCTATCAATAATAAACTTTATTAATAACAACGATCTCTTAATGATACTTGTTCTATCTTTCTTATTAAATGGTATAATTTTATCTATTGTGAAATTAGGATTATTAGGAAATAATTTAAAAGATACACTAAATTTAATACTAGAGAAGAAGATTCATTTAATAACTATAACTAGTTTCTTTCTTTTTTTATCATTTTCATTATATTTAAATATGAATAAAATATACTTAGATAATACAGATGTAACCGTTAAGACTATTATAAATAATAGTGAAATTATAATAACTGGTGATGCTATTAATACTATATTTAGTAACATTGGTGCTGCGGGTGTATTTTCTGCTGGTACTAGATTAGCTGCTGCTTTATTGGCTAAACATCCAATACATTTAATCCCTAAAATAGGTATCATCGGCGGTATTGGTGCTGGATTTACTTTAACATATAAAATAATTGCTGGTTTGACTCCAATTAATTCAAAAGGACAAGCTATAATAAAAACTGGTCCAATAGAAATTAAAGTAGAGAAATTAAATTTCTATGAAAACAATGATAATTTAAATAGAAGTTTATTGGATAAATATTTCAAATTTTCTGAATGTCCTGAGATTACAGTTCAAATTGAAAAATTAGGATCTACTGAAACAGTTCAAATTGAAGGAGATACAGAGGTTAGTTCAAAAGTAATAAACGAAATAGAAAAAATTAATCCTAACTGGAAAGATAGTTTCATAAATTCACCCTTAGAAAATGGTGAAGTACTGAATCAGTATTTAATAGAGAATCTAACTAACAATTTATTACTCCATTTAATTATGCTATATTTAATTATAATGTTAATTATTATTATTACTTGTAAGTTTATATTAAATGATAACAATCAATTTTCAAAAATTAAAAATTTACCTTTAGGTAATTTTATTTCTAAAATATTAACTAAATCTATCTCAGTTTGGCAGATTAGTAGTAATATTTGGATTTATTTGATATTATTCTCTTTATCTATCTTTACTATAATAACTACTTACTCTATTTATAATATGTTAGTATTTTTACAATAAGCAAATATAATAAGAATTTATGGAAACAAAAAATATTGGATATTTATATATTTTTCTTATATCCCCCTCCCATTTATTTTTAATTTTAAATATCTTTTTTTTAATATAAAAATACTCAATACAATGAAACAAATTTAATTAACTGATATATATTTTATAAATTTTCTGCCTTCGGCCCAAATTAATTTTATCTCTATAATTTAGTTTTAATTTTTATTTTAATAACATTGAAAATAATAATTTAATAAATTTATATTAATAAAAGAAGAAGCTAAGAAAATTAGTTATAATTTATTATAGGATACTTTAAATACAATTTAATTAATAAATTTTAATTAATTTTGATTCAAATTTAGAATCTTAAAAAAAAACACTTACAATTGCAAACAGTAATGTAATCTACTTATAAAAGCCGACCATTCCTTCTATTATAACAGAAAAAGGAGGAGTATCAGCCAGGTAAGTATAGCAATGTAAGATTATATTAGCTAACCTAATTTTATCTGAAAACTAAGATTAGGGAAATATTTTTCATTTATATAAGATGTATCCCTTATATTAAACAAATATAACGATTAGAAAATGAAACGAATGTATATCATAAGTTATTATTTGAAATGAAAAATATATTAAGTGAAGAAACTCTATAAAATTTAATATATAACTAAAAATTACATATTAAATTTACTTCATTTAATTAAATTAACATCGAATTAAATATTAAAATTTAATTTTCTGCCTGAGACTTATTATACCTCCGGGCCAAATATCTTTTCTAAAAATGAATACTGAAAATTTAAACAATCAATTCCTTGCCTCTAATTCAATACCAATATCTAAACTACCTTCTTTACATAAAGATAAAGTAGAAAATAACCTACTTTTGAATACAAATTTAAATATTTCTTCAAAACAAATCTCTTTAGGGTCTTTAGGTACCGGTGTAGCAGCAACAAAATTATCCATAGATAATAGAATATTACCTTTATTTAGAACACCTTTACTAAGAAAAAAAAGTGAAGAAAGCTTCGCATCCTCAATAACCAAAGGGTCCTTTGTAGAGTTTGGAGGGGTTCGCTCCGCTAAAGTGGAAACTAACAAATGTAATCTAAATGTTCAAAATCCTAAAACTAATTTAAATCAAAAAGTTACTAACCAAATACTAAAATTTTTCTTAAAAGGATTAACTGTATATAATCTAAATTTAAAAAAATTTTTATTACAAGAAAGTAAATTAAATTTAATACTAAATATTTCTGCCTCTGCAAAAAATGATAAATTATATAAATTAAATACTCGAATATCAAATTTCTTAAGTCGTGTCAATAAATTGATTTTAGAATTAAATGTTAACTCTTTATCATCTAATGTTATAATTAACAAAGAGTCATTTACTGCCAAAAGCGCCTCTAAAAAAAGTGTAACATTATTTACTAGCTCCGCAACTAAAGGTTTATTTAAATCAAATAGCATTGTAAGTAAGGAATACAGAAAAAGAAAATTATTAATAATTCAAAAAATCTCCACAGAAAAAATAGGATTTGATATTGAAAACAATAAAGAATTAATAGAACTTGGAAAAGAAATAATAAATGATTTAGACTATCAAATTTCTCAAAATAAAACATTAATAAATAAAATAAAAAATTTCTCTCTCCAGCCTCAAAATAATAAAGTATTAGATTTAAAGCAAAGCACTTCTTTATTCTCTACAGATAATAATAGTAATAATAATTTATGCTTCCTGTCTCAAACTGATTCTAATTTACAAAGTGAACAATTAAATACTACAAGTAACCGATTGGGAGATTTAAATAATAAATATTTAGTACTAAATAAAATATTTAATTTTAATAACAACACAAGGTCGGAGGCAGAAATTCAAATAGAACATACAATTAATTCTATGAGAAAAAATAAAGAATTTGATTATAAAACTGATTCAATTTCTATAAATTCTAATCCTATAAGGCCGGAGGCAGTAAATTATATTAATAATTTCTCTAATAGCGCGTCACACCCAATTATTAATAAATATTTAAAAGCAATGAGTAAATATAATATAATAAATAAGGGTATATCAAATTATTATTCTAATATAATTGGATTTAATTTTAATATTTCTTCTTTCGGCCCAACTAATAAACTTATTAAAAATATTTATAAATTATTAGTTTATTCATTTAAATCTATGTATTGTTTAATTAGTAAACCTGTTTTCGTTATTACACCTAATAAAATTATTATACAATTATTTTATTACTTATTTATTCCAAATATTTTAAAATCTAAAAAAATTTATAAATTTGGAAATAAACGAAGAAATAATTTAAGAATTTACTTAAAATGGAAAAAAAGAAGAAATAATATTAAAAAACTTTATAGAAAATTTAGAAAATTTAATATTAATAATCGAATTAAATTAAGAAGATTATATCTTTTTAATATAACTACAGTTTACCCAGAAAAATTTAAGAAATTATGTGAAATTTTAAGTAATTTATTTAAAAAACCAGTAGAATTAGATTTAATACGACTTCATTACCCTTATAGTGATAGTAATATTCTAGCTAACTTCTTAGCTATTATGATTAATAGAATTAAATTAAGAATTATTGTTAAAAGACTATTTGGTAAAGCTGTTCTTAAAAATAAAAAATTCAGTAGTACAGCATCAACTAATAAACTTAATATTATACCTGCATTCTTATCTGGTATTAATATTAAAGTAGCAGGACGACTATTAAATAATAAAATTATTCCTAGAAAAACTGTAAAAACTATTCGAAGAGGTGCAGTTGCTAAAGGAAAAATTAATTATCTAGATGTAGCAAGATATACTAATAAAAACAAAAGAGGTGCTTATAGTATAACAGTTTCTTCTGGACAAAATTATTTTTAAGTTTTAGAAAAAAAAACAAAACCTATCCCGTTAATTAAACTCTGCATTAAACCCCATAGCTAAATCCTAGCTACCTTATTATCCTTGGGTAATAAAATTATCAAGGAAATGTAAAGGCCTTCCTAACGGTTGCTTAGAACTCCTTCTTTAAAAAAGCAAGCATAGTTAAGTTGACCATTAGCTAGGCTATTTCAGTAGCTACTATCGACCCCCCTTTACTTTGCTACCTCTAGCTACTTGATATTCAACCCTAGCTTCTTGAAATTCAACCCTTTATCTAAAGAAGTTAACCTAGCTTTACATTTCCTTTATTTACTAAACCCATAGTTTCGCTACCCCTTTTTATAAAAGGTAGCGGTGGGATAGATTAGGCTAGCTTTGCTAGGGTATGGCGGCCTTGATTTACTAGGAACGCTAAGGTGGAAGAAGCTGACTACCTAAGGTAGGTTGTTTAACACCTCCCAGAACTTACTAGTAAAAACAAGAATTTTATGGTTAGGTGGGAGAAATAGCATCTATTAGAAGCGCTAAACTTTTTATTTTACATAATTTTATCTCTTTATATTATAATAAAGATTAAAATCCCTTTCTCTTTAGATTGTATTTATATTTTTAATTAATTAAAATTATTTAAAAGAGGAGTTAATCAGGTGAAATTTACTGCCTTTCGGTACTATCTTTTAATAATAGAGGTAGCATCGCTAGCTAAAACTAACCCTATTGCTATCAACCTCCCCTTACGCAAAGATACCCTACCCTTTAACTTTATCCTAGCGAAGCAACCCTTTACCTAAAGGGTCGGTTACGATGCCAGAGGGGTTTCGATATTAGGGTAGCAAAGATAGGGGTGGGGATTGGTGGATTTAAAGAAGCTAGGGGAAAGATTTAATTAGATTTCCGTAACCTAAGCTCTTTGGTAACTAAGAATTGCGAGCTAGGGTAAGCACAGCTAGGATAGGTTCTAGAATTAAAGCCTACAGCCCAAATATAAAGGTTCGAATCCTTTACTCCTTAGATTATATTTACAACTAATTACAAAATTTTTAATTATTTGTAAAAATAAGAATACACAAAGATGAATCTTAAGATACCAGTGAACTCAAAGCATTACTTTTTAATCGGACCCTTTAATTTGGTATTTAGTAACTTCAGTTAGTAGCCATCTATCTAATGTAAAGATTATTTAGCTAGGAATAGTACAGTATTAGTAAATATTCTTTCTATTAGGTTACTAGTACTCTACCTCTTTCTTTGAAGTCTTGTATAAGTAACAATTAAAACTAAATAAGTAAAAAAGTTAGTTTGGAAAGAGATTATGAATAATTGTCGATCTGTCACTACTCTCCTATAGCTAACCCAAGGAAAGCTTAGTTTACCCTTTGTTCTGGATATTCAATCCTTCTTACAACAGAATAGCTTCAATCCCTTGCTACCACCCCGACCCCCTAAAGGGAAAAGGGACACATAAACTTGCAAAGCACTGGAGGGAGTGAAAACCCTTGAAGCTTGTGATGTTAGATGAGGAGCTTGAACCGCTAACACTTACTATCCATATCCTTAATGGTAACCAAATGGAATGGTTGTTAACTTAGCTGATTAATATCACTAATGAACCTCAGTTTAAACTAGCGCGCCTCCGGCAAAGAAGTAATTAAAGGTAAGTAGTTTCACTAAGTAGGGTCCTTTGTAGGAACACATGGTATTTAGCTCTTATATTATATTAAATGTTATCTAATCTCTATTATTTTATTTGCTTAAATAATAAGAAATAAAAAAAAATATAATCTTTAATATATATATTTAATTATCATTACTCTTTGGCTTATTAAGTAATGACTTGCTAGCCTTGCAAAACATTTCCTTTAACTTCCTTAACTCCTACCTTTTTTTTAACCAATCCTCTCTCTAAGTAAAGCAATCAGCCCTAGCATCGCTAGGTAAAAAGGGGGGAGGGGGGTTTTAACTAAGGGTAGCGAAGCAGGGGTGGGTGAAAGGGTGTAGGTAGCTGAGCTAGTTTGTAAGGTTGCTATTAAGTACCCTTGAATAAGATAGGTGGAAACAGTGCTTTGTTTTAACAAATAAAAATAACAGAGCTGCTTAAAATTCTAGCCGTATAAAGTAAATGTAATAAATAGGTAAGATAATAATATTAATAAGCCAGCTTAAAACTTAATGGTAGTTAAATATGGAAGAGGAAACAGTAAATTAAGATTTAAAATTAAAAAATTTAAAATGGCATTATATCTTTCAATTTTTAATACTATTTATAACGATGCTCCTCAACCTTGGCAATTAGGATTTCAAGATAGTGCTGCACCAGGATTTACAGGACTTATAACATTGCATAACACAATTGGATTCTATTTAATTGTTATTAGCTTTGCTGTAGCTTGGGCTCTATTCTCAATAGTTTATTACTATAGCTCTAAAAAAAATCCTATTGCACATAAATACTTAACTCACGGAACTGTATTAGAATTAATCTGGACAATCACACCAGCATTACTCTTAATTGCAATCGCTTTCCCTTCATTCAGATTATTATATTTAATGGATGAAGTAATATCACCTACATTAACTATTAAAGTAGTAGGTCATCAATGGTATTGGTCTTATGAATATTCTGACTTTATAACAGATAGTGGAGAATCTATTGATTTTGATTCATATATGATACCTGAATCAGATTTAGAATTAGGTCAATTCAGATTATTAGATGTTGACAATAGACTAATAATTCCTGTAGATTGCCATATTAGATTAATTATTACAGGTGCAGATGTACTTCATTCTTTTGCAGTTCCTTCATTAGGATTGAAATTAGATGGTGTACCTGGTAGATTAAATCAAGTGTCTTTCTTAGCTGAAAGACCTGGTACTTTCTACGGTCAATGCTCAGAAATTTGTGGTGTTTGGCATGGATTTATGCCTATTGTGGTTGAAGCAGTATCTTCTCAAGATTTCTTAGTTTGGGTTGACTCAGCATCTCAATAATTATCAGTTATTAATAATTTTAACTCTCCAATATTAATATTGCTCTAATAACCCCTTATTTTTTATTCTGCCTTCGGCTCAAAATAATTATGATATTTAACCCCCATAACCTTATATTTATGAAGCAAGCCAAGCTAATATAAAATTTAAGTAATAATAGCGCGCCTCCGGCAAAATAGAAAATTTTATTCCTAAATAATTGTTTTGCAGTAACATGTAATAAAATTAGTTTAATTGTGGAACTCTTAGAATTAAGTTATTAAAATATATATAGTACAACTTCTTTCCTTAAAAATTTTGATGATAATTTCAAGCAATCAATTATAAATCAATTTGGTAAAGATTCTTATTTTGAGAGAACTAAAACAATAAACATCTTAGATAAAGAAGAAGTAAATATTAAGTTAAAATATCCTGATATTAATGAAGTATTTGAACCCTTCAAATTAGAAATTATAAATAGTTCTTATTTCATTGTATAATAAATATCTTTAATATATAAAATACTGTTATAATTAAAAATAAACCCCTATCTTCTATAATATATATAGCATACAAAGGCTAAAAAAATTAATGAATAATTTTTTTTAATAATTTTATTAAAGTAAATTGAATTAAATAATTATTTTAAAGGTATAATACTTTTTTCAAGATTATTATATAATAAAGGTTTAATATCTAGCCATAAACCTTGTTCATTATAACATTTTTCTCTTTTTATGTAAGCATCATGTTGTAATAATATTTTTTATCTTCAATAACTACAGATCTTTTTGATAATTCAGTTATTGTATGCCTCCCTAGCTTTACTTACCTAGCGATGCAAGTCCCTGTGTTGTTTTGCCCCGTCCCAAAAAATTTTAATATTTAATAAGTAATAAATAATAAGTAATAAATAATAAGTTACTAACTAGCGAAGCAACCCTCCGAGAAGCAAAAACAAAAACAAAACCAAAAAAAACAAAAAATATTTTTTAGAATTTAAATAAAAACACAAATAATAAAAGAGACAGAGACTTATAAATTGTTTCTTAAAATAAAGTATTTTTTTTTAATCACTACAGTCTGTCCATCTTAATCATAACTAGGGGGAATCTGATAATGGTAATCAGTTGTATTTGCATTACAAATATGATAGTTCAAATCTATCTTTCTCCATTAAACACAAAGGTTATTTTTTCTATTTTTTTTTTTTAACTTAGTAATTTAAGATTAAATTTTTTCTTTGCCTCGCCTCCAGTAAAAAACAAAACAAATATTTTAATGCCCCAAAAATAAACTATAAATTTATATGAATGGCTATCGCCTCCTAAGGCAGGAATAATAAAAATCAACCTTTATTCCTTTTTCAAATATAAAGAAGGAGTTATTACCTTTTAACCTCTCAAAAAAATATTTTTTATAAAGGAATTAGAACGACAGTAATTCTCCTTGGAATTTCAAGAAGCAACCCATTAGGTAGATCGGTAAGCCAAGGTTTGTTTTCAAAGCAAGTCGTAGCTAAATATTCTCTCTAAAAATTAATAGGGTAGAATCGAAAAATATAACAAAAAAGGGTGGGTTTATGTAGTTAATAGATAAGGATTGCTAATTAGTTTACTAACAGTTAAATTACAATCCAAATGGTCCATAGATTAATTATAACCATAATTATTAAACCCTCTAGCTACTTTCATCAGTTCCGTCCTAGTTTAGCTATTTCTTTCTTTAATAAAGAAGGTTGCTTCATTAGCTCAACTACAATCCCAACAGTTGGCTAGGGAAAAATTGGAAGGTAATCTTTTAAGCATGTAATGAATGCTAGATATCCACAGTAGGCGAATTATTTTAATAAAAGAGGTATGTTAGTCTTTACATAAAATCTTTATTATAAAACTTAATGTTAAACCCCTATAAGGTTGGGTTTAGCTAGAGTAGGTAAGCCTTATGTTTATAAAAAATGCTTTCTGCTTTGTTCTTTAAGGTAATATTTAAAAATGGAAATAAGAAAAAATAAAGCCTCGGTTGCTTAGTGGTCAAAGCGCTATACTGAAGATATAGATATGGGAGTTCAATTCTCTCCCGAGGCAAATAATACTATACCTCCCTGTTTTCGTAACCAACCCTTTGTTCTGGATATTCAACCCTGGAATTTCAAGAAGCAACCTTTTTACCCTTTAGGTTTTTTAATTTCAAGAAAGCGTAGGTTTTAAATTCATCCACCCCTGTAGTAAGCTTTGCTAAGGAAGGGGAGGATTGGAAGGTATAATCTAAAGGACTTGCTTTTGCTCCCAAAGGGGTAGAGATCGGAAGCATAATAAATATTTAAAAAATAAAACAAATAATAGCCGAAATAGTTTAAATGGTTAAAACGTTATCCTTGTAAGATTGAAATATTGGTTCAATTCCAGTTTTCGGCTTTATATCTTTCTGCTAGCTAACCAAAGGGTAGCTTATTGATATTCAACCCTAGCTTTTCATTTTCTCTTATTTCAACATAGGTAAGGGTTGCAACGCTCCCTAACCTTAAAGAAAGGTAAACTAGATAGGGATTGCTACCTTAAAAAATTAATTAAATGAAATGGTATTGCTTTCGCAAGGGGAAGAGTAATAAGCCCCACCTCCTAAGCAAAATCGTATATAGTTGTTTCTAGTGTTTTTGAGTTGTAGTTTAATTTGGCAAAACACCATTTTTTGGTAATGGCTTATATCAGTTCGAATCTGGTCAACTCAGTATCCCACATACCGCCTCGCCTCCAGCAGAAAAAACAAATATTTAATGTCTAGCGAAGCCTCGCTAGCGTAGTTAGGTAAGCAAAGCTAAGCAATAAATTTATAGTACTTTTTATTTTTAATTTATTCTAGTAGAAAGCAGAACTCGAGTGGTGGAGTGTCCCCCTTTTAAGGGGAAAGTCTTGGTTCAAGTCCAAGTGTTTTCAATTTTCTGTCTCAGGCCACACCAAATAATAGCTTATCCCCCTCTGTACTAGCTTCCTAGTCTTTAATGATTAAGTCTATATCTGGTAACTCTAGCCACTATTTTAAGAAAAAAGGTGAGTTGCTTCGCTTGGCACCCTTGATTTACTCTAATTTTTTGTTTTTGTTTTGTTTTTTGCTTCCTCCTAGTTCTTTTGTAATCAACCAAGATCAACTTTCGGGGTAGTAGGATTGTTATAAACTGAACCAAATGGCTGGTAGCTAGGTCACCTAAAGAAAAGACGAGGCATAATAAAGTAAGTTTATTTAATTTAAATTTATTAAAAGAGGTTTAAATCTTATGGTCCGACCCAGAAGTATAATTAAATTATCCTAGGCCGAAAGCAGAATAATAAGTAGCTACTATACTGCCTCAGGCCTTCTTATTATAGAAAGAAAAGAAATTCTCTTTTTATAAAAATCTCTCTGGGCTGGAGCTTTAGAATAAGAATTAAAGATTTAACCTTTTTTACCTTTCTACAATGAATAATAAAGGGATATATAGTGAAATGCTATAAGTGGAATTTAGAAATGTTTAATAAAAAATAAAGAAGTTTAATAAGGTTTATAGGAGAAAACTAAATAAATGTAATATGTAATAAGGGCAGGTGATCCGATTGGTAATGGTGATTCTCTGTAAAAGAATTGGTTAATAACCGTAAAAGGTTCGATTCCTTTACTGCTCAATAAATTTTAATATTCCTTTAACAAATTTTAATTAGGGTCCGTAGGGAAAGTAGAAAAATTATAATAACAGTATTCTGCCTCCGATCCTAAAAAGGGGTGAATGATAAATAGCCTCCAGTCAAAAGACTAAATAGTACACTAATAAATATAAATAATTCTTATTAGTATTATTAGAATTATTCTAATTAGTATACTAATTATAATTAAAAATACCCCTCTATACTATTATAATAAATAATATAAAAATTATTTTGTCTCACCCTCCGGGAAGCAAAAAAAATAGTATACTAACTATTTAGATTACATTATAACTCTATTTAAGACTTTAGCATAATGGTTAATGCAGTTCGCTCATAATGGATATTATAAGGGTTCAAATCCCTTAGGTCTTATTATAAAATTTATAATAATCCTTAACCTATTGCAACTAGTAACCTAATAATAAAAATAAACAAAAATATAATAGCAACTATATATAGTAAAGTTATATTAGTTAGTAATTCAAATAAGGTTCTCTAGATACCTTACTGTTATAGGTATAATCTTATGTCTTAATCTCTTATAATATCACTACTTCTTTAACTATTTATACTTACTGTATCCGGCCACTTCTATTATAAGGCTTCAGTAATATATGATGGATTTAAGCGCTCTATATAATAATACGAAGAAACAGATATTTAAGAAAAAAATTTACCTTATTAATAATAAAAGAGGTAGATATCCGATAAAGCTAAAATTCAATTAATAACTCATAATATCTATGCCTCCGGCCCCCAATTAAATAAATTATAATAATAACAAATTTTAATTTGTTTATGCCTCAGGCCCAAAATATCAAAATATGAATCAAGCTTTCATTACTATATCTTTTTAAGGGTACTTGGTCGAGTCTGGTTTATGGCGTTCGTCTTGAAAACGATTACTTCTAAAAAAAGTCGTGAGTTCGAATCTCACAGTGCCCGTTAAAAAATTAAAAATCTTTACAAAAATAAATTAATGATTGGATGAATGGTAGAAGACAAACTGGCTGGTCGCTTTTTTTGGGAAGAAGTATGTAGCGTGTTCGAGTCACGCCTACCATAATAAATATTAATTTAAAAAATTAATAACTTAACAGAAATATAATTAGTAAAGCTAATAAATAAAATATAGAATTTCTATAACGGTTGACAAAAGATAAGGTCTTATGGCTGAGTGGTTTAAGCGAAGTACTGTTAATACTTTTTACAAGGGTTCAAATCCCTTTAAGTCCTAGAATTAAAAATAAACAATTTTTTGTTTTTGTTTTTGTTTTGTTTTTGCCTAGTGTTTATCATCCAGCATTCACAGGATTGTTAATTAGGAAAAAGAGTAGATGGTAGATGTTTATTAGTCATCCCTTCCATTCGATTCTATTCAAGCTTTGCAACTCCTAGCTTATTTAATTCAACCAATCCCCTCCCTTTTGGTGTGGGGATTGGAGTATGGCAGGAAAATATATATTATAATCTATATGACTGTTTACTTAATATATTTTTAAGCTTATATTTTTATTTTTCTATCTGCGGCCCAATAAATATTTTAATATATATGAGATATTTACTAATTAATCTTTAAATATTAGATAATTAAAAATTTAATTTACTAAAAATAAAAGAAATTAGAATTAGAACTAAAGTTAAGTTTAAAGTACTTTGTAGCAGACCAGGCTAAAGGCATAGTAAAATGGAAGTTAATAATTCAACCTACCTTTTACCCGAGACCTAGCTTCTTTCAAATTCAGGTAAGCACAGCCAGGTAAGAATCGAATCCTAAAGGGTTAAGTGGATTTTAATTATAAAGTAGTTAGGTTTGCGGAGCTAGAATGGTCAGCTAACACTAAGAAGGCAGGAACAGGTTATGGAAGTGGGTTATAAATTAATACTAGCGAACATGTTGAAATTTGGTAAACAATCTCCTCTTAAGCAGGAGTGGAAGTGATTCCTTAAGAGTTCGAGTCTCTTTGTTCGTATCCGTGTTTCAAAGATAGTGTAAAATTACTTTACTGCCGTACATGTCCTAGCTTCGCTAATATCTCTAGCTTTTCTTCCTTCCCTTTTAACCTACAGGGGGTGAATGATTTTCAAGAAGCTACCCAAGTCCTTAACTTCGATACCTATAGGCTAGCAAAGCTAGGGACTTGCTACTTTAAATTCCAAATAAAGTAGGATTGCTTCTTTTTTTAAAAGGGTAGTAACTAAAAAAAAGGGAGGTACGGATTATAACTCCTCCGGCCCTATAAAAATTTAGTATCTGCTTTTTTTAATCATTTTCCTTTTTAAAGATGACAGAATCTTCAAAAAATTAGAATTCTTTATATACTTTAACAAAAATGCAAAACAGCCCAATTTAAGAAAGTTAAGTTAAATACTTATATGTAAATATATAGTAAGTGCCTCGGCCCAGCTAAAATTTAAAAATAAGAGCTTACTATTTTATATATCCAAAAATCCGTAAGTTATAAGATTAAGCTGCCTGACCATCCGGGAAAAATAAAGTTAAAATAATTAGTTTAACAAATTTTATTTAATTTAAAATTAATTAGGAATCAATAATTATAAACTAAACAAAGGGCTAAAGCGAGATAGTGTAAAGGTTTGCACAACAGTCTCATGAACTGTTAGTTTGGGTTCAATTCCTAATTTCGCTAATAAAATAATATTAAAATATATAGAATGATCCTTTCGTATAGTGGTTCGTACAGCTCCCCTTCAAGAAGCAAGGATCAGTTCAATTCTGATAAGGATCGGTTAAGTTAATTTTTATACTCTGTCTTATCACAGATGGAGTATTACTATTTTTTTTCAGCTACACTAGTAACTCGCATTTAAATATTTTATAACTATATTTAAGCAAACTCTAGCTTTGAATTATTATAAAGGTAAAGATAGGAAGTGAAAAGGTAACTACTTTTGGTAGTACAAGGAATATGTAAAAAAATAATACCAAATTTTATGTTCTATCTTCTCTAGCTACCTACTACCTTTTTATTTTAAATTAGTTAGGGTAGAGGTCGCTTAGTGTTTACTAACAACCTAGTTTCCTCTTTCTGTATAAGCTATTTAACCCTTCCCTAGCTGTGCTTACCTTTAATTAACTAAGCAGGAATGCGAAGCAACTCCTTTTTAACCCACAGTTCTTTAATTTCAAGAAGCTAGGGAGGGGTTGCATCTGTATAAAAAGATAAAAGTCAATATAATAATTTCTTAATAAAATATTAATTAAGATACCCTCAATATCTCATTTATATTATAGTATAAAAACTATAAAAGCTTAATTAAGCAGAGATAGTTCTTTAAAAATAATAGAGCGTACAAAATACATATGAAATCATGCCACAACTAATACCATTTTATTTCTTTAATCAATTATTATTTGCATTTATAGTATTATTTTCTATAATCTATATCTTTTCTAAATATCTATTACCTCAATTTACATTGCAACAAGTTATTAGAATTTATATTACTAAATTAAGTAAAAAAAATTAATAATAATTATATTATCTCTTCTCTAGCAAACACCTAAACTTTATGCGTGGTAAGGTGGGTAGCTAGAAAAGGAAACATTGCTATAAGGATAACCTCGCCTTCTAAGCAATAAAATATAATTTCTAATTTAATAAAAATTATCCCCCTAAATTAAAAAAAAAATCTGTCTTGTATAGAATATTTAAGAAAAAAAAAAATAGAGATTAATAAATGTAGTTTCTAGTTTATTAATCCCTAGCTAAACAAATTCCTCTCTTTCATACAAATAAGGGTTTGTAAAAGCTAAATTAGGTATTGTACTTAAAATAAGTACATTTACTAACTACATAGTTACAAATTAAGGATAAATTAACATTGTAATAAGTTATTTTTATTAAAGATATTTCTTAATATAATCGAATGATTTTAAGATTTTGTAAGTGTATCTTTCTGCCTAAGTAGTAACTAAAAACAAAAGTATCGCCCCCTTTACTTAAGTAGGAAAAAAATAAAATATAATATAAAAATATTAATATAATATTTCTTTGCCTAGCTTTGCTTACCTAGCTTTGGCTAAGGTAATAACAAAGGTGAGGTAAGGTCCATATGTAGCCTTAAGCTAATTATTTTCCGCAAAATCTAATAACAAATGCATTTATTAACTGTATCTAAAATGAATATAAAACATAACTATGAATCTATCAATAATATTATTTTTAATAGGTATATTAGGTTTTATCTTAAATAGAAAAAATATAATACTTATGATCATAGCTATAGAAATAATGCTACTTGCTGTAACGCTATTAGTATTAATAAGTTCTTATGGTTTTGATGATAATGTAGGACAAACCTTTAGTATCTATATAATTTCAATAGCTGGTGCAGAGTCTGTTATCGGTTTAAGTATTCTAGTAGCTTACTATCGATTAAGAGGAACTATATCACTAAGAACATAATGTATCTTTCAATTATAATTTTACCTTTATTAGGATCCCTAGTATCAGGATTACTAGGTAGAAAAGTAGGAGTAACAGGATCACAATTTGTAACTTGTACTTGTCTAATCTTATCTTCTTTATTAATGACTATTGCATTTTATGAAGTAGGATTATGTGGTTCCCCCGTGCATATCAATTTAGGTAGTTGGATAAATTCAGAGATAATGTCAATTTCTTGGGAATTCTATTTTGATCAATTAACAGTATCCTTAGGTTTAGCTGTATTATATTGTTCTAGTTTAATTCATATTTATAGTATTGATTATTTATCATCAGATCCTCATAATCAAAGATTTTTTTCATATCTATCCGCCTTTACAGCAGGTATGTTAGTATTAATATGTGGAGGTAATTATTTTGTAATGTTTATAGGTTGGGAAGCAATAGGAGTAGTATCTTATTTATTAATTAATTATTATTTCACTAGAATACAAGCAAATAAAGCTGCAATGTTAGCTTTTACTATGAATAGAGGAGGTGATATGTTAATGAGTATAGGATTTTTTGCCATATTTGCATTATTTGGTTCTTTAAATTATTCAGCAATATTTTCATTAGTACCTTATATGAATGAAACAGCCATAAGTATAATAGCTTTATTATTATTAGGTGGTGCTTTAGCAAAAAGTGCTAATATTCCTCTTCATTCTTGGTTACCTGGTAGTATGGAAGCTCCTACTCCAGTAAGTGCTTTACTTCATGCTGCAACTCTAGTAACAGCTGGTATTTATTTATTATTAAGAAGTTCTCCAATATTAGAATTTAGTCCTACAGCTTTATTAGTAATAACTTTAATAGGATCTACAACAGCCTTCTTTGCAGCAACTTGTGGATTATTACAAAATGATTTAAAAAGAATAATAGCATTTAGTACAATATCTCAATTAGGATATATGATGATGGCTATAGGTTTAAGTCAATATAATGTTGCTTTAATGCATACAGTAAATCATGCTTTCTTTAAAGCATTATTATTCTTAGGAGCTGGTGCAGTAATTCATTCATTTGCAGATCAACAAGATGTTAGAAGAATGGGTGGACTAATCAAATTCTTACCTTTCACATATTCAGTTATGTTAGTGGGATCTTTAAGTTTATTAGCGACACCTTATCTTACAGGTTTCTATAGTAAAGATTTAATATTAGAATTAGCTTATGGACAATATAGCTTTAGTGGTATGTATGCTTTTATATTAGGTACTATCACAGCTGGTATTACAGCATTTTATAGTTTTAGATTAATTAGTCTAGTATTCTTAACTAATCCTAATGGTCAAAAACAATCTTATTTAAACTCTCATGAATCTAATATAGCAGTTATTATCCCTTTATTTATGTTAGCTTTATTTAGTATTTTCTTTGGTTATGTTTTCTCTGATTTATTTGTTGGTGTCGGTACTGATTTCTTTGGTAACTCTTTATTTATTCATCCTAATAATATCTCTATTATTGAAGCAGAATTCTCTATTAATCCTATAATAAAATTATTACCTGCAATATTAAGTCTAACTGGAGCAACTCTAGCTATACTATTATATCATAAAGCACCTGAATTTATAATAGGTTTAACGGATACTTCTGTAGGTAGAAAAGTTTATAGTTTCTTAAATGGTAAATATTATTTTGATGTAATTTATAACCATTATTTTGTTTCTGCTGGATTACAACTTGGTTATATAATATCAAAACAAATAGATAGAGGAGTTATCGAACTATTAGGACCTTATGGTTTAACTAAAACATTTACTAATACTGGAATGAATATTGCTAAATTAGATACTGGTATTATTACTACTTATTCACTTTATATTACAATTGGTTTACTTTCTTTATTATTCTTAGTTTTTGCACCTGTATTAATAGATACTTCTATGATTAGTGAAATCAGATTAATTGTTATATATTTTGCTTCATTAATTTTAGTTTTATCTCAGGATCATAACTAATAGTAGCAAGAATTTAAAATTTTTTAGAGGCTTATCTTTTTAACTATTTTAGTTTATATTACTAAATATAGTTTAAACAGTTTAGACCGTAGGCAGAAAGTTATTTGAATTTTTAAATAAGCTATAATCCCCATTTATTTAATTTTTAATATGGAAATGTATAGGTAATTGTCAACTATTAATTCCTTTATTTATATTAGTTCTTAAATTGATTTTTATACTTATATTCAAATTTGACCCGGAGGCAGAAAATGATTTGTAAAATCTTAGCTTTATTTATAGATTATTTAAATGGTAAACTAACATATTTGTGGAAAGGTCAGTTTGCTTCACCAGGGGTAAGGTATTTCAAAGTTTTAAACTCTAAATTTAATAAAATATAAATATGTATAAAATTAAAGGTAGGGCTCTAGGATATGAACCAATCTGGTAGAGCTTTTTCATTAAATATATAACTATGGACTTATAAATTAGAACTATAGATGATAAACTACTCCTTATGCTGCCTCTACTTTCTTTCTCCTAAGGAAAAATAATAGATCTTATTTTATCAGATTATACAAAACTGTGATGAAATTGTTAAAGTTTTTATAAAAGAAGTAAAATAAACTACATCTTTAGCTGAATTTGGTACAGCATTTGTATTCGAAACAAAAGTATATTGGTTCAATTCCAATAAGATGTCCTAATTTAGAATTCTAATTATTTATTTCATATTCTATCTTATTTTCATCATAAGGTTCTAATAGGATAAATTACATAATCACTTAGTAAAGTTACAGAAGATTATTTGTATATAAAAAATAAATTTAAATCCTAACTATTGATTGTCTACTTAGCGACAAAATATGAAGGAGCCTTTAATAGAAATATTATGTCTAGCTTTGCTTACCTAAGGTAATAAAAAAAGGGTTTGCGAAAGTAATGGAAACATTAAAAATAAGTATCAATCTACCTTAAAATAAATAAAACTTTATATTTCCGGCCCAAATACAAAATACAGTTAAAAATAAAAATTTTATCTAATTATGACACAATTTTTTGTTTTATCACCCTTAAGTCAATTCGAAGTAACAAGTTTAATAGGATTAAATGCACCAATTTTAGGTCATTTAAATATTACTCTAACTAATTTAGCTTTATATGCTTGTTTTATCTTATTAATTGTTGTAGGATTACATTTTTATGGAAATAATGAATCTAATTTAATTCCAAGTAAATGGTCAATCTCTTTAGAATCTTCTTTTGCAAGTTTAAGTTCAATGGTTAGAGAACAAATCGGATCTCACAATGAAGTATATTTACCTTTCATTTATTCTTTATTCTTCTTTATTTTAGTTGGTAACTTAATTTCTAATGTACCTTATTCATTTGCTGTAACAGCTAGTGGAGTAGTGTCACTAGGTTTAAGTTTAACTATCTTTATTGGTGTAACTATTTTAGCTTTATATATACATGGTATTAAATTCTTCTCTTTCTTTATACCAGCAGGGACTCCTTTAATTTTAGTTCCTCTATTAGTTTTAATTGAATTAGTATCATATCTAGCTAGAGCTGTATCATTAGGAGTGCGATTATTCGCTAATATTGTGGCTGGTCACACTTTACTAAAAATTTTATCAACATATTTATATAAATTATTTTCAGGAAGCCTAATTGTTGCTGTAATAACTTTAATTCCTTTTGCAATCTTTTTAGCATTAATTGGATTAGAACTTGCAGTTTCTTTAATTCAAGCTTTTGTATTTACATTATTAGTATGTTCTTACTTAAGAGATGCTATCGAATTACATTAGTTTAACGACTAGTGCCTTCTTTAAATAAAAATAAATAAAATATAAATAAAAAACAAAATATATATACTCTTTATCCCCTTACAATATTATTTTTAAATTATTTAAAGTGGATAGAAATGATTTTGCTTACCGGAGGGTTGCTCCGCTAGACATAAAGTATAATCCGCTTTTCACCTTGTTCCTTTAATACAAAAGGCCCATCCACTAATAACTAAAGAAGCAACTCACCCCTTACTGTGCTAACCTAAACCTGGAATTTCAAGAAGCAAGCTTCTTTAAATTAAAAATCTAAAGGGATAAGGGTTGCTAGAAGCAACCTCCCCTTGCTTAATTTCAAACAAAGAATTGCTTATTTTAAAACAAAGGATAGGTAGAAATTGGTTAAGGTGTAGCTAGCAACCCCTGGAAACTACAGAAGCATTCCCTAGCTTTGCTTACCCTAGCTTTGCAAATACTTTTATTTTACCTTAGACAAGCAACACAGGAGGATTGGTTATTAAAGGAAATACTTTGCATTGCTATAGTAGTGGTATAAAACGAGGTGGTCCGGCCAAGAGAATAATTTTGTTAACAAATGGCCCAGATACATAAATCCTCTATTTCTATACTGCCTCCGGACCATTTTGAATTCTTAATAATTCTTATATTTTGTTTTTTACTTAGATCCTATTGTTAATTAATAATACAGATTTTCTCCCTTCGGCACTAATTGGGTTTCAACATTCTATTGATCGAGTCCTTGATAAAAAAAAAGATGTTAAATTTTAACCCGTCGTTTTAAGTGTCACAAGGCCAGTTTAAAGGTAGAGGAGTGAAAGCTAGTATTATCTAGGCTATCTAGCAAGTTGAGGTATTAGCTAGAATAGAAGAAAAGATAAGTTTAGGACCATTAAAGGCGAGGCTCTTTAAAGTTATTATTCTTGTTTTACTCATATAAAGGTATTAATATTTAATAATAAAAGTAGGATGTATTTCTAATTTAAGCAATCAAGCTAAACATTTTTATGTTTAATCCAATCCTATTTATAATGATTAGTCCTATTGATCGAAACAAAATCATACAAAATAAAAAGGATATGAGACCTTGGTATCAGTAATTATTATGAAGTTAAAAAATGAAAAATTATATAACTAAATTTCAATATTTTCCTTTTCATTTAGTAAGTCCTTCTCCTTGGCCAATATTACTTAGTTTTTCACTATTAAATTTAACTGTTGGTGCAGTTTTATACATGCATGGTTTCTTAAATGGTGGAATTGTTTTAACAACAGGTTTCATTTTAACAGCTTTTGGTATGACATTATGGTTTAGAGATGTAATAACAGAAGGAACATATTTAGGTCATCATACAAAACAAGTAAAAACCGGATTAATGATGGGTGTATTACTTTTCATTGTTAGTGAAGTATTTGCTTTCTTATCTGTATTCTGGGCATTCTTCCATTCTAGTCTGTCTCCAGCTATTGAAATTGGTGGTTCTTGGCCTCCAATGGGAATAACTCCTTTAGATCCTTTTGCTATACCTTTACTTAATACTTTCTTATTATTATCAAGTGGTGCCTTTATAACTTATGGACATCATGCATTAATAGCTGGTAATAGAAAAGCTGCAATAGATGGAGTATTCTTAACAATTGTTTTAGCAATTGCATTTACTGCTTTACAATATTATGAATATTCTGAAGCTGGGTTCTCAATGTCTGATGGAGTATATGGTTCAGCATTTTATGCTTCTACAGGTCTGCACGGATTACATGTTATTATAGGAACAATCTTTATTTTAGTTGGATTCATTAGAATCATTAATTATCAATTAACTAAATCTACTCATCAAGGATTTGAAGCAAGTATACTTTACTGGCATTTTGTAGATGTAGTTTGGTTATTCCTATTTGTAGCTGTATATTTCTGGGGTGGTGCCTAGTTATGCTTCTAGCCTTATTTTTCAATCGTTTTTAATTTAGTAGATTTATTCTTATTGCTTAAATCTTTATAAATTAGTATTATTAATTTTAGATATATTTAGCTTTTGAATCTTTGGTTTATCCCCATTCTATTAAAATATTAGTAAAGAAAATAAATACAAGGGAGCGAAGCACAAAAAACAAAACCTTAGTGAAACCTTTGGCTTACTTACCTAGGTTAAGGTAAAGAAAAGATAAAGTAGCAAACTTAGGCGATACGCAAATTTGTAGTAATAAAAGAAGAAGTATACCTTATTATATTAATAACTAATAATTTTCTGTCTCACCCTAGCTTTGCAAATACTTTTATTTCCACTCTCCCTTTAGTTGCGAAGGTTAGCAAAGCTAGGGACATATAAATAATAAATATAAATAAAAATTTTTGTTTTTTTACTTATCTCCGTGTCTAAAAATAGAGAGTGTAGTATTAATTGGTTAGTATGGCGATCTCCAAAATCACTGGTAGGTGTTCGAATCACCTCACTCTTGTTAAAAAACAAGGCTTGCACTAGGGGACCTTTACCAAGGCTTTGTGTGTCAACCTTTATCCACTGGCAAAGGCTACTTGAAATTCAACCCGGCCCCGACTCTATTTAGGGCTTTCTTTAGGGACAAGGGTTGCTTCGCTAGGGTAGCAAAGCTAAGGACAAAGGGTAGCTTCGCTACCCCTCTTTGTAGTGGTATTTAAAGGACTTTCAAAGCTAGGGTTGTGGAGCTAGCGAAGCAAGGGGATTATTTTTGTTTTTGTTTTGTTTTTTGTTTATTGTTTTTTGTTTTGTAAGGTGATAACAGGTAAGAGGTTACTTCATTAGATGGTAATTAATTAATTATAGTAACCAGCCTTTCCTAATAGCGTTATCTAGCTTAGCTAGGATTAAGATTAAAAGAGGTTTTCTAGGAAAGATATAGATTAGTAATAAAAGAAGAAGTAAATATAGTCAAATTGGAAATATTTAGCCTCACCCTCCAGGAAGAAAAACAAAATAAGTAAAGAAGTTATAATATTTTCATAACATATTATATTTATATATTATACTCAACATTTATTTAAAGTTAAGGGCCCTTAGCTTAACAGGTAGAGTACCTAATTGTCAATTAGGGTGGTCCCAGTTCGAATCTGGAAGGGCTCGTATCTAAAGGATTAAATTATTTCTATCTAAAAGTTTTAAAAAAATAAAATTAATAAATAAAAATAACGAGTATAGTTAAGTGGTATAATTTCTACCTTCCAAGTAGAAGTCATCAGTTCGAATCTGATTACTCGTAACTATAATTTAATAGTAAATTAATAATATAATAAATATTATTAATTTATTTGTTTCTTCTTTCGGCCTTAAAATTCAGTAAACAATCTCAGTTTTGCCTAAAGTATCTATATAAAAATTTAAATTAAAAATATCCTTTCTTAAAAAATTAAAATTTTTAGTGTATAAATATATTAATTTATATTAAAAAAAAAAACAATATTATATAATAATAAAAATATATAAATAAATTAAAAAAATTAAATATAAAGTATAAGGTTGAAAGGTATAAATAAGTAATAAGAGCACAAAAAGCTAAGAAGCTTAATAATAATAAGTCTTAAAATAAGAATCTTAAGATAAATTTAGCTAATATGAGAATATGGTGTATAAAAATAACTAATAAACGGTCGTTGAGAAAAATAAGAAAAAATAATAAATTCTTACATATCCTAAAATATGTTGTCCTATTTTTTCTAGTATTTATTATTATGAATATTTTTAATATTCTTTTTTATGGGTAACTATTGTGCGTTTGAACCTCTTTTTTGTTAATTGGAAGGAAGTGAAGGAGATAAAAATACCAATGGATCCTGTTAAATGGTCACCTTCTGGAGTTATTCTGGAGCTGTCCTATTATCGCAGGGCTAGCTATTATTTAAAACTTTAAATGTTTACCTGTTATACCTAACTTGATTACAAATAGTTATGTTGCAGTCTTGGTAGCTGGACTTCTTCATCAATGATTAGGTTAAAATTTTCTATTTGAAAATCCTATAAGGTTTAAAAGACTTATGTTTGGTCTATTAGAAAATAGAAGAACAAGTAATGGGGCCTCAATAGATCAGATCCACATAATTATAAATGAAGATGTAGTTAATAAAATTATTGAACAACTTGTTAAAAAGTCTAGCTCCGCATCCTTATTCTAAATAAGCTACCTTGGCTGTGCTTACCTTAGACCTTAGGTTAGGATGCATCGCTAGCTCCGCAACCCAACGCTTTGCTTACCTTTGGTTTTAAAGGTACTAGGGGATTGGTGACTTTCAAATAAGCTAGGTTACTTACCCAGGACTTGGAATTAACTAGATTGCGGAGCTAGGCTTGCGAAGATAAGGGGATTAAAGAAATATTAAAATTTTTATTTTGTGTTTTTGTTTTGTTTTTTTTATAAATAATACCAACTTATTTTATTAAATAGATAGATTCAACCAATACCATTTGATTCTTTTTTTTAAAATAATATTTGTATATTAATAAATATTATAGCTAACAAGGTTATTATTATAAACATAAAATTTATAAATAAATAATATTGTTGAAACATTTTTCTTATTTTTAAGAATCTACCTAATCTAGGATATTTAACCTCTAATTTAAAATAACTTAATAAAAATTCACTATAAACTATACCTATAATAGTAAATAAACAAAACAAAATAAATACAGCAGATAATAAATGAGTTAAAGCACCTAATTCTGTAATATTTAAAGTAGATAACATTTCAGACCAACTTTTTATAATATCTTTAATAGAATCTATCGAACCATCCCAAAATTGATTTTTAGAATTTAAGGTATCTATTATCTTATCTAATATTTCATTACCTTTTTTTGTATCTCTAGTTAAATTATCCACATGATGTTTTATATTTGATAAAGCATTAGGATCATTAGCATCTATCTTACTTATTATTTTTATTTCATATTCACCACTCTTATTTACCTCTAATAATTGATTTTTTAAAGCTTCAATTTTAACTTTAACTAGTTCACTATGAGTTTCATCTAATTGTTTATTTTTCAATTTTGCTGCTAACTCATCTTTAGAAGATTGAAGTAGATCAGCTCGTTCTTGTAATGCTTTATCTTTAATAGAATTATAAAAAGAAACATACGTTAGTAAAGTACCACCACCTACTAATACTTTTAAACAGTCTTTTAAAGTATTTCTTAACATTTTTATTTTTTTTTTTGATTAAATAGAAGATATATTTTATTTTATACTGAACAATATCTTAATTACAGTAGATAATAAACATAATTAAGTTAAGTTAAACATATTATTTATTAAGTGTAATAAAATATTTAAAATAACGTAGTTATACTTAACTATTATAATATGTTAATTAAATCAACATTTTGATGATGTCGTCTATCAGTTATTAATGTAGTTAATAAGATAGTTAGACCCTATATAAAACCCCTCTACCCTTTGCTAAGCTAAGCTAATTGATTAAGTGAGGGTTAGTAGCAAAGCTAGGGCCAGGACAAATATAATTATATGTACTACTATATTTATAACAGTGATTGATTCATATAGATATACTGCCGTTTCGGTTTTATCTTATTTTTAGGGTCTAGTAGTTTATTATCTTACTTTTAAATAAAGGGGATGTGATATATAGAATTATTAATTATAAATTTTACTTAAATAAATTATGAGTAAAGTAATAAGAAACCCATCATTAATGCGAATAATCCTGTTGCTTCTGCTAAGGCGAATCCTAAGATTGCATAAGAGAATAATTGTCCTCTAAGTTGTGGGTTTCTAGCTGTTGCTAAAATTAATGAACCGAATACTGTTCCAATTCCTGCTCCAGCACCGATTAATCCTGAACAAGCTAATCCAGCTCCAATGTATTTTGCTGCTGCTAACATATTTTGATAATATAAATATCAATTTGATAGCGTCTAACATATTAAAATTTGTAAGGAAAAGAAAATAATAATAATAAATTTTTAGTTATTAATTTTGTTTTGTTTTTTTAATACTCTTTTAAAATAATATTTTACCTACCCACCTGTTGCTTAGCTACCTCCCCTGCATCGCTACTCTGTAGGAACTTGCATCGCTTACCTAGCTTTGCTTCCCTTTAGGGTTGAATATCAACACAAAAACTAGGGAAGCAAAGCTAGGGAGAGGAGGAGCATCTTTTTAATATACCCAAAGCCGGAGGCGGCCGTAGTCGGCCTAATACTTACAAAAATTGCTTAATTAACCAAGTTAGAGGTAGATATCAAACATATTAACATATAAACCATTAAAAATTAATTTTTCTTTATTATTAGTTAATTATAATGAAAGCAAATTGTTTTTAATAGTTAAATTTTAATTATAATTCCATTACCTTTAAAAAGACCTTACTAAAAATAGGTTAGGTTAAAAAGAAGGCTTATGATTCCTCCGGCCTTAGAAGGTCTAACTCTTAAAGAAGAGTATATTTTTCTTGCCTCCGGCATGCCTAGCTGTTTGTTTTAAGGAAGGCTTAACCTAGCTACCCCTCCTTTTGGAAAACTTATTCCTTATTTTAAAGGATCCTAAATCAGCTAGGGCTGGCCCAATTACAATTAATACTAACAGAATAAAATATTTTAACTATTTTGTACTTTAATATTACTTTGTTATTTTAATTCTATATTTATATTTTAGTCATTTTTGTAGTTTATTTTTAACACCTAAATCTTAAATCTATGATTAATCAGAATTGAACTGACAACTTTTGTTTGGTAAACAAGCGTTATACCTATTTAACTATAATCACTTATATATTATTATATAATTTTTCTATTACTAATTTATTATTTAATTTAACTACTCCTATCATATCTCTCTTATAATTTATCCTTTTTATTAAACTCTCTTACCTTAACCTACCTTCAATTCTAGGTATTAGTTGTCAAGGAGACAGGTCATCACTCACTAGTATTATAAAAGAGTTTTAATAGGTTAGCAAAGCTAGGAGAGATTTAAACGGTGTCTAATTTAATACTTTATGCCACCGGGCTAAGTTTATTAATGTGAAGCCGAAAGAAGGAATCGAACCTTCTTTTTACCGTCATGAGTGGTATGTTTTAACCCATTAAACTATTTCAGCTGGTTTTCATTTTGAAAGTATTTTTGTTTAAATTTATTTTTATTTAAATTTCTCTAAGTAGTTACCGTGACTTAAGCTTAAATAATAAAGATAAGAATACTTTAAGTAACCTAATAATACCTAATAAATTATACATTAGGATTCTGAAGACTCTCATTTATTCTACTCTGCTGACGGTACTATACTCAATTTTAATGGTCAAATACTTTCTTTTGAAATAAGAGTTAGAATATCTATAAAACTAATTAAGTAAATCTTTGTTTTTAATTGTTAAATTAATAACAAAGTAATATTATACTCCTGACTTTGTTATTTTACCTTTTCCTTCCCTTTATCCCTTTAACCCTTTAGGGTAGAATACCCAGAAGCAGGCTAGAGATGCGAAGCTAGAGGTGGGAGTTTTAAACTGAATTGTTCTAAATATTAATAAGTTATGATATAGGAGTTAAAATTAAAAAACTTTTATTTTTGTTTAAATAAATAATAACATACTTAAGTGTTAGATATATTTATTCTATTTCTACTTTAATTTGAAAATGGGCCGGAAGCATAATATTTAAAATAGAATTAAAAGTTAAAATTTTCTTTTCTAGAATCATATTTTCCACAAAATTCTTTTTGTTCTTAAGATATATCCTTAATTAACCTAGGACCTTCCTTAATTTTTATTTCTACATCCGGGCCAAGTTTATTTTTCTATTTTTGTTTATTAATAAAACAAAATTTTTTAATGAGTTTGGGCTGGAGGCATTATAATAAATAAAAAATTACAGATTTAGATATCTTAACTCTTTTAAATAATAACAGAAGTAAACTATTAGCTAAAATCTAATTTTTGAAATATTGAAATAGGCTTAATTTTAAAGATTCAAAATTATAAAAATATTTTTCTGCCTTACTCTAGCAAAGCTTCCTCTAGCTTTTCATTTCCTTGACTATTCCGACTCCGGCTCCTATCCTTATAGATGTTGCTTCTTGAAAAACAAGGGTAGTAAAGTTAGGTACAAAAGTAAGCAAAGCTATTCCTGCTTCGCAACCCTAAAGGAAAAAGGGCTGGTTGCTTCGCTAGGGACAGGATTGAATATTATGTAGCTAGGGTTGGTGGTATAGCAAACCAACCTTTATAATTTAACTTTACTTCTTCCATAATCCAAAGGCTTATGATTCCTCCAGCCTTGTACCTCTATTATCATAGGCCTGATGTAAGGTTACTTAAAAAAGGATTGAGTTAAAAAAAAAGCACAGATATTAAAATATTAAAAATTTCTTAACTAAAAGTATCGATGACAATATTGTATAACATCATAAATAAATATCATGGAGATATAAGTATTTCAAAGGGGTTATTAAGGAAAACTACAGCAAATTTATACAAAAGGAGGTATAACACCAAAAGCTTCAGAAATAATATTTAATATTATTTTCCAATATGAAAATGTAAGCGATCCTAAGGTAAACCTTTATAAAAATTACTTCCTGAAGTAAAACATTTTAATAAGGAAAGGAAAGGAAATCAACCGAGACTCCGAGAGTAATGGTGAGTGAAATCGGATTAGCCTAAATTCTTTAATAATTGAATAACTTAATCCTTTAGTATAAAAATTAATCTTGTTTCAACAATAATTAATTAAACCTAAAGGGGTATTAGTTGGCAAAATTAAATCTTAACAGAAACTAAATTAATGTTCCATAGAAGGTCACAAACAAAAGTCCTGTAGATTATTAAAGATAAAATTAAAAATTAATATAATGTAAAAATTATATAAAAAATAAAAGTACGATGAGAGATAACTTGTCGGAACATAGGGGAACCATCCTCTAAGGCTAAGTATTATAAATTTAGCGATAGTGAAAAAGTACTGTAAAGGAAAAGTTTGAAAAGCGAGTGGTATACAAAAAGTGAATTATTAAATTATTATAATTTTTAATAGTTTAATAATGAATCGGTGAAATAGATCATGAATTAGTAACTCTATAAGCAGTCGAAATTCAACTTTAAATCATAAAAGGAAATGAATGACGGCGTACCTTTTGCATAATGGGTCAGCAAGTTAATAGGAGTAGCAAGGTTAAAAGCCCTAGCGAAAGCGACTGGACTATATTATAAAATTTTAAATTTTTATACAAAATAGTGATGGATAAGTTACTTCTATTAGACCCGAAGCCAGGTGATCTTACCAAGACCAGATTATAATGGATCGAACGGGTGAATGTTGCATAATTCTCCGATGAGTTTTGGTAAGCGGTGAAATGCCAATCTGACCTGGTGATAGCTGGTTTTCTACCGAAACATATTTAAGTATGACGTCTACACAAAATTTATGGAGGTACAGCAAGGCAATTCCCAACAATTATAATGTCTTTTTTAATTAAAAACTTTATATGCGTTTAGGTTGCGGGGATCTCGAAAATCTTACCTTTGGAAGCGAATCTCGGAATTACATAAATTGATGGTAGATATTCAGACTACTCATGCTAAGTTGGGTAGTCAAGACGGAAACAGCCGAGAACACAGATCAAGGTCCCAAATGATTGTTAAGTGAAATTAAGGACGTAGCATAATCGTATACAGCTGTGAAGTGAGCCTGGCAGTCGCTACTTTTAATGAACGTATGTAACAACGCATCAGCAGTTAAGATCGTAGCGCCGAAAATTTAACGGGTCTTAAACAATCAACCGATATCGTGTTGGTTAAGAATAAATTCAAATTATTTATTGCCTTCGGCTTTTTGTCCTTACACAAATAAGGGAAAAATTTGTTCTTAATCTAGGTAGTAGAACATTCAGTCAAACTAATAATAAAATAGTGTTTCATTATTTTTTAGGTTACTGAAGAGAGAATGCTGACATGAGTAACGTAAAAAGAAGTTATAATACTTCTCGCCGAATACGAAAGGGTTGCAAATTGGAAAGGTTAATCCGTTTTGTGTGAATGCGGCCTCTAAGGACCAAAACCAAAGTTTTGGCTGATGAGTAAAAAATAGAAAGTCCATACATTAAAAAAATGGACCAGGAAAATAATATTTTTGTCTCCGGTCCTCCTCCTAAAGCAACAGGAGAAGGTAATTATTAAAAAGCCGGAGGTAACTACCGTACCCTAAACCGACACAGGTTCGTAGGTAGAGTATACTAAGGCGTAGAGCTAAAAGTTGTTAAGGAACTCGGCAAGTTCACCTCATAAGTTAGACGAAAAGAGGTACCATTTATAAATTAAATTCTTAAGACCTTCTATCGAACTCAATCTTTGTTTTTGATGGAGGTCTAAATTTATAGATAAATGGTGGCACAGAATCGGAGGCCCCGACTGTTTACTAAAAACACAACACAGTGCAATCATTAATATGGTAGTATACTGTGTGAAATTTGCCCAATGCCATTAATATAAAAGCGGTCATGGGAAACTGTGACTAATTGAAAATCTGGTTAATAGCGGTCTTAACCATGAGGATCCTAAGGTAGCAAAATAAATTGGCCATTAAATGTGGTCCGGTATCAATAATGTAACGATGGCCTCACTGTCTCTACAACTTGCTCAGTGAAATTGAATTACGCGTGCAGATGCGCGTTACCTCCAGGGGGACGGGAAGACCCTATGCAGCTTTACTGTAGTTAGTTATCATATGAATCTAGAACAACTTTAATTAATAGTGAATAGGTAAGTCGATAGACATATAGTGGAAACCTTATAATTAAGGTTGGGTTTGTGTTTACCTTATACACCATTATATATCCTCATCGATATTTAGTGGAATAAAGGGAGAGTTGACTAATTGGCAGTTTGACTGGGGCGGTCGTCTTTAATAAAGTAACAAAGTACATCCAAATATTTCATATTTTTATATAAAATATCCTATTTCTAATTTATTATCTTTAATCAGATAGTTTATTTTGTAATTAGATATTAAAACAGATAACTTATCCCTTTAACTAGGGACTGTTTGACCCTATCTCTTTAGGGAAAAAACAGAAAAAGTAATAATTATTTAACTAAAACAAAACTTTGTCTTTACTTCTTAGCCTTAGCTTAGCAACTTTTGGTTGGAGAGCTAGGGTTTTACTGAGAAACAGACTTAGTCATAAAAATTAAAACAAATTTTTTATAAGGTATAGCTAGAAATTGAATGGAGATCAATCAACCGGTGAAGGGTTGCGCAGAGTACAATGGCGGAAAGCATACTTAACTGAAAGACTCAAAAGTCGCACAGATACGTAAGTAGGGCATAGTGACCCCTCGCTATAGTATGGAATAGACGGGGATCAATTGATAAAAGTTACGCTAGGGATAACAGGCTGATAGCCGACGAGAGTACACATTGTCTCGGCTGTTTGGCACCTCGATGTCGACTCATCCTATCCTCCGGGGGAAGAAGCTTGGAAGGGTTCGGCTGTTCGCCGATTAAAAGGGTACGTGAGTTGGGTTTAATACGACGTGAGTCAGTATGGTCCCTATCTTCTGGAGGAAAAAGTAGTAAAAAGGGGCAGACCTTCTAGTACGAAAGGACCAATAGGCTGTGTTTCTCTAGTGTACCAATTGTTTTTACTGTTTGTAAGGGACCCGAAGTCTCTTATAGAGATAGATGGGAAAAATCCTTTTTAACTTTCTTGCAAAAAGTTTTTAACTCAAATCTCTTCTCTATTCGGGGAAAAGAAATTGAGAAAAAGGTAACAAATAGGAACGCATAGTTGGGTAGCCACAAACATAATAGATAAGTGCTGAATGTCTCTAAAGCAAGAATCTAACCCCTAGATACTAAAAAATGGATATCTACTTAAGACTAATAGTTTTAAGATAGAGTATAAAACCATTAATTAAGAAATAGAACATTTCTAGATAGGCTGCAAATGTACGTACTGTAAAGTATTTAGTTTAGCAGTACTAATTTATAAAGAAACTTGATGTTAAAGGTTGTAACTTATTTATTTTTAATTTTTGATCCCTAGCGTAAAAAAAGGGTTGAGAAGCTAGGGTTAGTATATTATAATACCACTTTACTGAGGCTAATTAGTCCTCCGGCAGAATTACTTTTTGTGTGCATAAATCTTTATCTTTTTTATTATAAGAAAAGAAAAATTAATTTATAATATTAGTATATATCAAATCTATCTACTCCATAGTAAGATAGTCTCCATCGCCTACTACAATACCCTTCACAATTAAACATACCGAAGATAAGACTTTAAATTACTTTTTATTATACAGATGTAATTTCAGAATTTATAAGTAAGGTATATAGTTAATTGTCATTTTATGTCTTCGATCTTAAGTTATATCTTATAAAATAAAGATTTTTAATATTCTGATTAAATTAATAAAATTTTAAGAATAGATATTAAGTTACTAACTAAAAGTAGTTAAGTTAAACAAATATAAAATTATAATTTAAAGCCTATAATTTAATGGTTAGAATAATTTCTTGATGAGGAATCTGTAGAAGTTCAAATCTTCTTGGGCTTAAATTAGTAAATATGAATTTAAATAAAAATTATTGTTATAGTGTAATGAAATAATATAATTTATATTATTTTCTGCCCCCGTAAAAAATTATTATGCCTCCTGTTTAAATTTTTATAATAAAAAAACAAAAACAAGCTATTCCCTCCCCTTTGGTGAGTGGGGTTGCATCGCTAGGCATAAATAATTATAAAAAGCTAATTTATTATATTAAATCTAATTTTTATCTTGTCTCTAGCAAACCAAAACCCTTCCTAGCTTTAGGAAAAGGTTGGTAAGCTAGTATGTTAGCAAGTATAATAACAAGAAAAATTACTCGATGTTATATCGAAGTCTTTATTATTTAAAGCTATTTTAATTTATTTATCTAAATTTAAAAAAAAAGTATAATTGTTTTCGCTTTGCCCCTGCCCTAATTTAGGAAGAGGAGTAAGCAAATAATTACTTTCTATTTTTAGATTTTATCTTTATTTCTACCTTCTCAAATTTTGTTACTATTGCCTTCGGTATAGTTGTAAAGCCATAATCAATCGATATCTTTAGCATTATTAGGTTTTATAATTAAGGCTAGCTTATTAAAATTTTCAAGTTCCATACTAGCGAAGCCCTAATTATTAAATTTTAATATTTATTATCTAATATGCTTTGAAGTCGTACTCTTTATAAATTATTATTAATTAAATTAGAAACCCTTTATTTCTGATCTAATTCTATAGAGGGTTTCTATCACCATGTCCTTTAGAAACCAATAGGGTTGAATTTAAAGAAAGCTAGGAACTAATAATCTTCTATTTATTTCCTCTTTAAAACTCCCTCCCTGTTTGTTTTGTTTTAAAGAAGCTAGGTGTGAGGTAACAAGGAATTGTTGCACTCCCTTATCCTAAAGAGGAGGGCATGGGTGGCTAGATTAGCACAAAACTAGGCGAGTACTAATAAGCATCCGACCCTTTTAAGTTAAAATTAAATATGAATTCTAAAGTTAGGATAAATATATAAAATTTAGGGTGCTTCGCAACCTAGCTTTGCTTACCTTTGTTGGTTAAGGAGGGTGGGTATAAGACATCTAGTCTTTTGCAAGCCTTACCTATCGTAATAATTTTAACTACCTCCTTTGGAGGTAAACTAGAGTAGATGAATGCTAACAAATAACAGGTGAAGGTGTGAAGCTTGCTCCGCTAACCTAGCTTCGAAGAAAAGCATGGTTTGCTAAATGCTAAGTTGGCTAAAAGGAATGTAAAAAAGATAAGGTGAAAACAAATAAAAATAATTTAAAAAACATTATTTTTATTTTCTGCGCCCCCACCCAAAATTAAAAACAAAAGAAAACAAAATTTTTTCTACCTCCAGCCCAAAGATACAAAATTTATAAATTAAAAAAAGATACAACAAAAAATAAAAGTCTAAAATATGAGAATATTAAAAACCGACGTATTACTTAGATTATTTAATTCTTATTTAGTAGATTCGCCTCAACCAGCTAATATTAGTTACTTATGGAATTTCGGTTCTTTATTAGGTACATGTTTAGTAATACAAATACTTACTGGAGCTTTCTTAGCAATGCATTATACTCCTAATGTTGATTTTGCATTTAATAGTGTAGAACATATTATGAGAGATGTTAATAATGGTTGGATTATTAGATATACACATGCTAATGTTGCTTCATTCTTCTTTATCTTTGTATATGCTCACATTGCTAGAGGATTATATTACAATTCATATAAAACTCCTAGAGTTTTACTTTGGTCTATTGGAGTTATAATTCTTATCCTTATGATGGCTATTGCTTTCTTGGGTTACGTTCTTCCATATGGTCAAATGAGTCTATGGGGTGCAACTGTAATTACTAATTTGTTATCAGCTATACCAGTATTTGGACAAGATCTTGTAGAATTAATTTGGGGTGGCTTTAGTGTAAGTAATGCAACATTAAATAGATTCTTCTCTCTACATTATTTATTACCATTTGTATTAGCAGCTCTAGTAGTAGCACATTTAATTGCTCTACATGTAAACGGATCTAATAATCCTAATGGGGTAGCTTCTAATGGAGATAGATATGCAATGCATCCTTACTTTATATTTAAAGATCTTGTAACTATCTTCGCATTCTTATTAGTTCTATCAATTATAGTATTCTTCTATCCAAATGTTTTAGGTCACTCAGATAATTATATTCCAGCTGATCCAATGGTGACTCCACCATCAATTGTTCCTGAATGGTATCTGCTACCATTCTATGCAATTTTAAGATCAATCCCTAATAAATTAATAGGAGTAATTGCAATGTTTGGTTCATTATTAATTTTATTAATATTACCATTAACAGATTTATCTAGAATCAGAGGAAATCAATTTAGACCAGCTATGAAATTAGCTTTCTGGTTCTTTGTTGTTGATTTTATTATTTTAATGTGGATAGGTTCTCAACACCCTACAAGTCCTTTTGTAGAAATTGGTCAAGTAGCTACTGCCTTCTACTTTGCATGGTTCTTAATTATAGTTCCTTTAATTGGATTAGTTGAAAATACTTTATTTGATACAGCTTTAGACAATAAAATTTAATTTTTTTTAACCCCCTCTCCAGCAGTACTTCATAGATAGAAAAGATCAAAGTCTAAACTATTCTCCCCCTAGCGAAGCTTCTACTACCTAGCAAAGCTAGGGGGTTAAGCTACCCGACACCGACCCCTAAAGGTAAATAAGACAGGCTTCGCTAGGAATAAGGGAGGGATGGTAAAGTTAAGTGTAGTGAAGGGAGTTAAGCAAGTCAACTAAAAAAAAGGTTACGGAACTAGAGAGAGGATTTTAAGGTAATGAAATTTTTATGACACACACTTATGAAAATATAAATAATATTCTGCCTTCGGCCCAAAATAAAAAATTTATTAAATTAGTAATTAGTTTTTTTCTAACTTTAATATAACAAAAATATGTTAAAATTAGTTTTTTAAATAAACTGTACAAAGATTTATACAGTATAAACTATTAAATCTTCTTAAAATAAAATAAAAATTAAAATTACGATGGAAAGAAAAAATATATTAATCTTAGCAACTTTTGCAAGAAGTTTTGATAAATACATTCCCGAAGGAAATATTCATTTAATAAGTAGTATAATTTATTTACAAATGGAGAATTATAAATTAGATTTGGAAGCATTAAAATCTTATACCAATAATAATAAAACGCAAAGATTTTTATTTAGAATATTTTTGTATCCTGGAGATTTAGACTTTACATATAATTCTCAAGAACATGGAGAATATTTAACTGAATATTGTATTAACTTACCTTATTTGTTTTTAAGTAACAGAGAAAAAGGATGGATAAGTTTAATAGAAGAAATAGTAGGTGATAGATTAACAGATAAGAAAGATTTTGATAATATTCTTTCAGATAGTTTATTTATTTTTCATGATATATCTTGGAAAATAGTAAAGAGTTTGTTTAAACTTAATAACATTATTGTTAGTGGAGGAAGTATTACTAAACGAAATATTTTAACAACTGTAGAATATAATTTATCTTTTTACTTGATAGTTTTAGGTTTAAACACTAAAGCAATATATGATAGTTTTTTAATTCAAGAAAATTTATTAAATATTAATTTTAAATCAAAAATTAGTATAAGTGACATAGATAAAATAGATAACATTTTTGAAAGAATTCAATATTATAATAAATACATTTATAAAAAAATAACGGTTATTTTATTAAAATCAGAATTAGAAAGTAGATTAAGTAATATCAATAATGATATTGAATCATTAAATTTACGAATTAAAACAGATGAAGGTCAGATTAAATCACTCGAAGAAAAAAAAGGATCAAAAAGTCAAAGTAGAAAATCTCTAATTAGAGACACTAACAATATAAAAGGATTAAAAGAAAGGGTTATAAAATTAAAGGAACAGAAAGAAAAAAATATTAATGAAATACCTTTAATAAAAGCTAAAATTAACAAAATAACAGATAACAAAGTTTCTATTGAAGAATTAGAATCTGAATATAATTCTTATTTAAATAGCTCAAACATTAATACAAAAAGAACTAAAGTAATAAATAAAAAAAGTAGTAACAAACAATAAATTAAATGTGATAAGATATAGTACTCTATAAATTAAAAATAAGATACATTTTTGCCTAGCGAAGCAAGGCCCATAGTGAATGAAATTGTTAAATATGAAAATAGTATAAAGATAAAAATAATAGAAAAAATAAATATTATAAAGCTATCATTAATTAAATTTTGGGGCGGAAGCAGAATTAATATTAGGCCGGATGGAGAAAAATATAGTAGTATTATACTATATTTTGTTTAATTTAATTGGTAAAGATATACCAACAGATGCTGAACCTATAGTAAATTATAGTTTCAATGTATTTATGTTATCTTTATTAGCACTTACTTGCTTATAAATTTGATGGGTTATTTTGTATCAATATTTTTAATAAATAAATACAGAGATAAAGTGGAAAATAAATATCCTAAATTAAAGAAATGGATAGATTATTATGAAAAAAGTAATATGATTTTTATAGTACTAGAAATTATAATATGTCTTTTAGCTTTAATTACTATTATGATTACAAGTTTAATAATAGTAGAATACATTACTTTATTTTAACAATAATATTCTGCCTTCGGCCAAAAATAAATAAGAAATGAAAAATAAAAACAATATAATTATGTGGAATTCTTTCGAGTATGAATTAAAAATTAAATTCTTACTAAGAATGAAATATTTATTTCATTAAATCAATTTTGGGATTAAATTGTAACAAAAATTGAATGATGACCAAATTATTTTATTTCAATTTAAAATTAAAGATTCTTTGTTACAATATAAGAATATTTCTAGGGGTTTAGTTTAATTAAAAATGACTTTAATTGGTAACTAAGTGTCTTATATGAATATTGGGATATTAAATCTGATGAATCTCATGAAATGGATATTAATTCAATAGTTTATTGTTATAAAATAATATCAGATAATACAAATAAAATTAAATCTAAAATAACTTCTTCTGCAAATTTTTAGTAAATCATTATCCTTAAACACAAAAACGTTTAAATTCAGTGGATATAATTTACCTGGTAGTATGGACCTGACTTTATGATAGGTAGCCTCACGACCGACCTGTCCCTAAAGGTTAGTTTCGCATCCAGCCCAGCTTCTTGGAAATCTAGTCTAAAGAGGTAAAGGTTAGAGGTGGGAAGTTTAAAAGGTTGTGAAGCCAAGGAAAATAAATTAAATTAAAGAAGTTAGGTATAAAAGAGGCTAAGAAATGATTTTTATCTCTATTTTAACATTAATAGTGGCTAAGGCCATACCTTCATTAAATACTAAATTATCTTCTATTTATTTTACAAGAATATCAGCTATAATTTTCTTATATGCCGGAGCATTATCTTTTAATACTCTATATATTCAGTCAATTGGATCAGGTATAGGTATATATAGCGGATTATTCCACGTAACACAAGTATCCCAATTAATAGAAGTATTTCTATTAGTAATAGGGTCTTTAATCTTAATAGCTTGGCCTTTATTAGCAAATACAGGAAATATCTTAAAATATATCAATTCATATTCCACAGATTATTCCTTAATAGTATTATTCAGTACATTAGGATCCTGTTTATTAATCTCTTGTTCCGATTTAATATCAATGTATTTAAGTATAGAATTACAATCCTTTGGTTTATATATATTATCCACATTATATAGAGAATCAGAATCATCTACTTCAGCTGGTTTAAAATACTTCTTATTAGGTGGTCTATCTTCTTGTATAATATTATTAGGATCAGGTTTAATATATGCTTATACAGGTTTAACAAATTTTGAATCAATATATAGTTTAATCTCAGTATCAGAATATAATTATATTATACAAGGATTAAGTTTAGGATTAATATTAATAATTGTAGGATTTTTATTTAAAATAGCAGCTGCACCATTACATAATTGGGCTCCAGATGTATATGATGACACTCCAACTATTGTTACAATTTGGTTAACTATTGTGCCTAAAATAGCTATAATAATCTTATTATTAGAATTACATACTCAAATAGGAATAATAGGAGGTGGTACAAGTATAATAATCAATACAAATGGATATGCAGAATTCTTAAATGCACTAAGTACAAGTAATCTTTACAATATTACAAATATAAGTAATATAGTAGGTGATACTTCTATTAATATCTTAAAGAATTTATTATTAATTAGTTCATTATTATCATTAATAATAGGTACAGTTGTAGGACTAGCACAAACTAGAGTAAAAAGATTATTAGCTTATAGTACTATCTCTCATATTGGATTTATGTTATTAGCATTAGCTATTAATACAGAACAATCAATAGATTCACTTCTATTCTATTTAATTCAGTATACTATAACTAATTTAAATATATTTTTAATTATAATAGCTTTAGGTTATATAATAAATACTTATAAAATTAAAGATTCTTTTGCCTTCGAACTTAAAGATATTAAATATATATCTGAATTTAAAGGTCAATTTTTCTTAAATCCTTTACTGAGTTTAAGTTTAGTTGTAAGTTTATTTTCTTTAGCTGGTATTCCACCATTAATAGGATTCTTTTCTAAACAATTTGTATTATATTCAGCAGTACAAAGTGGATATAATTTTATCTCTTTTGTAGCTATACTAGTAAGTGTAGTTAGTGCTTCTTATTATTTAAAAATTATAAAAGTTCTTCATACATCTCAAGATAATGAAGTTGCCTCACACCCTAGCTCCGCAAATCAAGCAGAGGTAGATTTAAGCAAAGAGGGTGAGGTGAAAAACACTATGTTAACTAACTTCCATAGTTATTTAATCTCTTGTTTAACCTTATCAATTTTATTATTTATTTTAAAACCTACTTTAATCTTAAATAGTACACAATTACTGTCTTTATCTTTATTTAATTTTTAATGAGTAATTTATTTTGTCTATTTATTTTGGTTCCTATTTTAGCTGTTATTTTACTAGCTTTAAATGTTTTATTATCACCACATAATCCTTCAGAAGCAAAAGTATCAGCCTATGAGTGTGGATTCTCGGCTATAGTCGGTCAAACAAGATCTACTTTCCAAATTCAATTTTACTTAGTAGCTATGCTATTCTTAATTTTTGATTTGGAAATTTTACTTTTATTCCCTATTGCAGTTACTCTTTACCAAGTTTCTACTTTTGGATTTTCAATTGCAATTATATTCTTTATTGTATTAACAATAGGATTTGTATTAGAAATTGGTTCAGGAGCTATAAGCTTAAGTAATTTTGATCAGCCTTCTAATACTTTTAAATATAATAAAGAAAATTAGTTATTTAATTAGTTTAGTTTGTTTACCTAACGAAGCAACCTTCCGGTAAGTAATAAACAAAAATTAGTTTCTATAAATAATAAGTAGTAATTATATAAAATAATGATATTTATCCCCTTATTAGTCTCCTAGCTCCTCCTAAAAACAAATTAAGGCTAGCGATGCAATAAACCTTCATATAAATTAAACTATAAATAGCAACAGCTAGTGAAAGTAAAGTAGGGTATTTGGGCCGAAGGAAGAATATTGATTTTTCATTTGTCAAAGATAAGATTATTGAATTTATCTAAAATAAACCATAATGACTTACAATTCATTTCACAATATTCTATGAATTCATTCATAAATTTTTTAATTTTATAAAGTGAAATCAATTTCTGCTTCCACCCTTTTTACCCGACAGGTTTAAATTAAAGAAATTAGGTAAGCAAAGCTATCCCTAGTCCGACCCCTTAAAGGTCAAAAGGGTAGCGAAGCCAGGGGTGGGAGTTAATATTTATAATAATAAATTAAATTATTTCTGCCTCCGGCTAAAAAAATAATACTAAAGATAGTAAAAATTTCAAAAATTAACATTAAAAGAGTTAATAAATATTGCGTTGAGCAAATAAAATACGGATAATACAAATTATCCAAATTATCAGGATGAATTTAATTTTGGTTCTGATTGAACGTTTTTCAGTAGTTTTGAGACATGCAAATCGTTGTTCTTAAAAGTTTTATGTTAAAGTGGAAAATAGTCACTAAAAATAATATAAGACCAATAAGAATAAGGTGTAAAGGTGAGTATTGTAAATCAGATACCTTATAGTCTTCTTAATTCGGAGATATTTTTACTTCTGGAATTATACCAATTAACTATTTAAGGTTGCAATGACAGATACTTATTAAAATTAGTTAAATAATAATTTATATAATTTAATAAGAACAAGTAAAAAGATAAATTAGCTATTTATCAAGAAAGGAATTTTTCTGCTATAAGATTCGATTTATTTTGTTTAATGGTAGTTGGTAGGGTAAAGGCCTACCAAGCCTACGATCAAAAGCCAAGTTTGATAGAACAGATGGCCACATTGGGAATGAAAAGCCCCAAGTAGTTTAAACTACCAGCAGTCAAGAATATTAGTCAATGCTCGCAAGAGTGAACTAGCTAACTGAAATCACATGAGACATAAGTGTGTTAAATGTGATAAGGTAAGGGAAAAAACTGATTTAACCTTACTATTAGTGTTGTCCAAATCTGGTGCCAGAAGACTCGGTAAGACCAGAAACGCAAACGTTAATCGTCCTAATCAGGCGTAAAGGGTTTGTAGGCCGCTTTAACTATTTTTGTTTAAAAAGCTCTGAATCTTTAAAAATTCAGTAAATAGAAATACACTAAAAGCTAGAATCAAATAGAGGATAAGCCGAATAATACTTAGAGTAGGGATGATATCCATAGATACTAAGGGGAATACTAAAGGTGAAAGCTTTTATCTACTATTGATTGACGCTGAGAAACGAAGGTGAGAATAGGAAATAGGATTAGATACCCAGATACCTCTCACTGTCAACGATGAATGGTGGTTTGTTAGTTTTAATAAAAACTGATAACGATGTTAACGCGATAACCATTCCGCCTTGCGAGTACGGTTGCAAAACTGAAACCAAAAAAATTAGTCGGTCTCGAAGCAAACGAAGTGAAGCATGTTATTTAATACGAAAGTACGCGTAAAATCTTACCTGTTCTTGCATAGCCATTCTTTACTAGAAATATCTAGTAACTTTTAAATAAGTAACAGAATGAGTAGTAATCTAATTATTATATATTAGATTATTCGTTTACAGGTGTTGCATGGCTGTCGTCAGTCCGTGTTTTGAGAAGTTAGGTTAACTCCGCTAACGGACGCAATCCCTGTTGTTAATTTATACTTAACAATTAATGAATTTTATATATTTTCATTTGGGGCTAAGACAAGTCGTTATGATCCTCATGAACAGGGCTATAGACGTGCTACAAGAACTTTTACAAAGTGAAGCAAAAACCAGACCCTTGTACTTTGTTTATACAACAAAAGTTAATATTTAATATAATATTAAATAATAGGGTTATAAGGAATAGCTAATCATTAAAGAAAGTTAAATAATTAAATTATAGACGGATTGTCGCCTGCAATTCGGTGACATGAAGAAGGAATTTCGAGTAATCGTTGATCACTACGCAACGGTGAAGATGGAATTCGGGATGAACTAACTGTCTGTCGCTGGGAAGGAGCTTAAATTGGGGGAAACTGCCACGAGGTTAAAACTTAAACAAAGGAAAACACATATTAATAATATCCGCAAAAATATTATTATTAAATTTTATTCTGTAATAAGATTAAAGTTAAGTGTAGTTTCTATGCTATTTTATAGTATTTTTAATATTGTAATTTAGTCTTTTATAAAAAAAACACCTTTGTTAAGCTAATTAGTATCAGTTAACTCAATTAAGTAACATTTCAAAAGTCATAGCAAGGTAGTGGTACTGGAAAGTGCTGCTGGAAAATAAAATATCGAAATTTAACCCCCTTTCAAAATTAAAAATAAAAAGGAGTTAGCTGAGTGGTTTAGCAGTAAATTTACACTTTACAGACAGAGTTTCGATTACTCTACTCCTTAATTTAAATTTTTGTCTCCGGACCAAGTATTTTAAACTATTAAATTTTTACTTTACTATTCTATACAGTATTTAAAATAAAGAAGCCTAATATAGGTGGAAAAGCTAGGCTAGGGACACTAGCAGTTATTTTTGTTTATTTTTACTAATTTAATATAATAAATAGAATATATTAAAATAAAATTAAAATAATATACGAGTATGCCGAAATTGGTAGCCGGGTGAGTCTTAGGAACTCATAATTTTCTTAATTGTAAGAGTTCAAGTCTCTTTACTCGTAAAAATCCAATAAGAATATATAATAATGTAATATTTATAATAATATATAGATTATTTATATAATTTATATTATATGTCTTTAATATAGTCAAATATAAAATAATTTTTGTAATTCTAGATATTCATTTAAAATTGTTTTCCCTAGTTTACTTAAGGAATTTAATAATATTTAAGAGACTATCTCTAATTTCAATTTAATATCTAAATTTATTTTCACTTTTAAATCCATATTTAACTTTAATTGAGAGCATTTGTCCATCTCTAATTAAAGGTTCAATTTTGATTGCTATTTTATCACTTAATTTTATAACATTTTTTAATAAGAAGATACCATCAAATCGTGATAAATTATGAATATAAATCTTATAATTATTATAGTCTTTTTTTAATAACTCAAATAATAAATTTTGCATATCTGAATCATAATCTTTAGATAAAAATTTAGTTTTAAATGTATCATTAATACCATTATAAGTTGAGATTAAGAAAGGGATTAATTGTGTATCATTTTTAATTTTAAGTCCATAGGTTTCTATATCTAAAGTTAGGAATTTTCTATCTTTTTTCTTAGATTTACCTAAAGTTTTTATATAAGCACGGGATTTATTAAAATCTAATATTCTTTGTAAGACTACTTCTTTATTATTTATAATTACCCATTCCTTTTCTCCGGAACTTCTTAGAAATAAATTATCTCTATTTAACGATTCATCACTAAATTCTAATTTAATTTGTTTTGTAACTTTATCTAAAATTCTTGTTATAAATTTATCATTTTCATTCTGAAAATCAAGTTCATAAATTGAATCATCATTAATTAATTGAGGATTTAATTTTGCAAATTTAAATGGAAAATCATAACCATAAGTTAATGGTAGTTTAAAATGATTTAATTTCATGAATTCTTCTGGTTTTTCTTCGATCACTGAAACTTTTTTATCCTCAGAAATAATGGAATCTTGTAATTCGGGATTCATTTTTTCATCTATGTAATTTGATGAGAAGATATGATAAGAGAAAATGATTTGATCAGCTTTTTGTTGATGATATGTACTAGATCTCATATCTAGATATAATTTAAACAGATTTAATAGATTCCTAAATGATTTATTTGTACATCTTTGTAAATTTGTAATTGAAATTATTTGACCTGACACTAATTTTAGTCTTAATATAATTCCAAAAAGTTGTTTCTCCTCTAGATTATAAATATGTACATCATTAAAGAATTTTCTTAATGTTGTGGAAATATAAAGTTTTTTAATTTGTCTTAATGTCGTGGCCTGATCAAGTGTGAATGTAAAGTCTTTAAAGAATTGTTGTTTTTTCATTTTGTTTTTTGTATTCGTTTTCGAACATTTAATAAATGCATTTTAATCCATTTTCATAATGCTGGTTTGTCTCGATTGTAATAATAAAAATAGTTTAATCAAGTGCGAATAATATTATTTATAAATAATATTTTTCATTTTTGTAATTTGTATTTTAAAAGGTATTACCTTACTTAATCTCTAACCTTTCGATTATGGGGCTTTTCTGTAGTAACAATTAATAATTGTTTTTTTGTTTGTTTTAAATGAAATTGAAAACACGAACTACAACCTACTGGAGTAGCCATCAGTCTCCTGATTCTGCATAAATATAAAATAAAATGAATAAAAATAAATCTTTTAATGATAAAAATATTATACAAAGAATATTTTTATTAATTTAACTCCCCCTTATATATTTAAATTTTTACTATCTGTAATATAAATAAAATCGATTAATCAGATTCGAACTGATAAATTTTGTTTCGGAATACAAAATATTATTCCAATTTAATTATAATCGAAAATACTCTTTAAAAACAAAATTAAAAAGATAGTAAAAAGATAAAAATTTGTTACTGAAATAAGTGTTTCAATAATTTCTATAAAATAGGCATAAATTCCTTTAAAATATGTTTTTCCGTTTGTTTAAAAACAAAATAGTTATTTTTAAATTAGGCTGAAAGCGATAAGGATAAAAAGTGTACAAATTTGCCGTATAAAAATAATATATTACAAAAGTAACAAATGACAGGATGGATAATAAGTAGGGTATGAGCATCAAATTGAAATGAAGTTATTTAAAATAACCACTTATACTCCTTTATAAGATTTCTTCTTAATAATTTTTTATACTCCAACTTGATTTCTGGTTTAATAAAAATTTTATAATACTAAAAATATTATGAAGTTTAAATATTCTAATATATATGGGGATTGATTTTAGAATTATTATTGTTTATATCCTCCCTAAATAAAAATAAAATCAAAATGATAAAAATTCTTTTATACCAAATGTCACAATCATTAATTTCTATTATTTTATTATTAATATTGAACTCCTTAAAAAATCAAAATAGTAGTGAAATTTCCACCTAAATTAATAATAAGTACCTTAAAAACATTTTATCTAAATAATTCTATTTTATTATTTTATATGATATTAATTATAAATATAATTATAAAGAATTTCTGTCAATATATGAAGAACTTTCTCCTGAAGACAAATTAGAACAAGCTTATATAATTGATATATTTGAAGATTATTTTTATACTCCAATTAAAAATGATAATAGATTATTAAATGTATTCAATCTAAAGGATAGATTTGTATATGAATTATGTAAAGGTAATGATTCTTTATTACCAGAATATGGTTCAGAAATATATTTAATATTATTATCAAGATTTGAAACCTATTAAAAATTAACAGTTAATTCATGGATTGAAGAAGATATTTTTAGTGTATTAAAATCATTAAATAATGAAACTTCAATTAATAATTATTTTATACCTTATAGAAATGAAAATACAATTCATAGAGACATTTATCATTCCCCATCAGAATGGGATAGCTTAATTGATAATTTTGTTGATTAATCGATTCCATTCTAAATAAATTTTATTCTTATATTAATTTTTTTTAAGGGTAAAATCAGAGAATCGAACTCTGAACATCGTCGCCACAAAACGTCATTTTACCATTAAACTAATTTTACCTCTTTTATTATTTGTAATTTTCGATCATGATCTAGCGAAGCAACCCCTTTATAAATTTTATTCTTTACTTGTTTTTAACTGCCGGAGACAGAAATAATTAATAAAATTATAGATTAAATTAATTCTATTATTTTTATTTTTGTTATCTGCGTTATCTTTACTTTCATTTTCATCACTATGGGCCTTGCTTCGCTAGGCAAAGAATTTTTCTTATTTTTTCCTTCATCTTTTTTATCTTTTTCTTCATCATTTGATTCTGAATGAGATCCTGTACTTTCACTACCTGAATCTGTTATTCTATCATAAAGATTTAAAATAGATTCTACATTTCCAATTACTGCTATTCTACCAGTTCCTAATCTACCAATATCTTTATTAATTAAATTTGCTTTCCCATTAAAATTAATGATAGATAGAATACCCCGAATAAAAACACTCATTACAACAAAAATATACAAAATATAAATTACATTTTCCATATTTAATTTTTTTGAAAAAGTAACCATATAATTCATCCAATTCTTATTTATTAATATCATATCTTTATTCAATAATTAAACTTTCTTAGAAGAGTTAACTTTATTTTTAAATCGAATATTCTAGTACTCTAGAATTGGATAAATGGGGTTTAATATAAAATTAAGTTTATTTATGCCTCTGGTCTTATTTTTTTAGATTTAGAAATAATAATTGTAGCATACATAGCTAATAATAATATAACACTTAAAGTGATTAATAATATAGCACCATAAGTATATAATCCATGACCTAATACTTCAATTTGTTGGAAATCTGTTATAATAACATCAGATAAGGATGTTACAAAATAATTATTTACAATAGAATTAATTAAATTAATTGATACAAAATTAGAATTTGATAAGATACTATTTAAATATGTAATTTTATCTAATAAAACAGATAAAGCAGGAACATTATTAAAATTGAAAGGTATAATATTAAATATAATAAATATAAATAAAGAACCAATTGCTATAGCTAAAGGTAAATTTTTTGTATATTGAGTACCTGTTTCTAAAATATCTGTTAATTTAATGTTTATCATCATAATCACAAATAAGAATAGAACAGCTATAGCACCAACATATATTACAATATATGAGATACCAATAAAATTAATACCAATAAGAATTAAATATCCAGCAGCTTGAACAAAAGTAGAAATTAAAAAAATTATTGAAATTACAGGATTTTTAGAAGTGATAGAAAATACACTTGATAATAATGTACCGAAAGCTAAAATATTCATAAATAAAGTTGTCATTGTTAATTAAATAAAATTTTTAGAAGCCTGCGTATAAATAATTTCTCTTTTTATTTTTTTTTGGTTGGTTTAAATTTAATAATGAAGATAAGGAATACCTATTTCCTATGAATAGTTTTTCTTTCCTAAATAGTAGTAAACCAAAACCGTCCAATCCATGTTCTAGTTAAAGGAGTTATTTACATTTTGCTAACCTCAAGGTTGGACACAACCTTATAAACCTTGCCTTTCTTAAACCCTAGCAGAAACTTTATTAGGTTTGCAAGGAGGCGAGAGGGAAGGTTGTTTAATTTTAATGCAGAGGATAAAAACACAAAAAACAAAAAACAAATAAAAAAATTTGTACCTTTATCTAGTTAGCCTTTAAAGTAAGATCCTTACTCTACACTAAGCTTCCTCCCTTCACTTGCGAAGCAAGTCCTTCTCCGATTCCCTACTCCCTAGCTTCGCTAGCTTCGTAACCGACTCCCTACTCCTAAAGGAACATAGGTAAAAGGGTTGCTTCGCAAGGTACAGTAGGTAGGGAACAAAAAAAGGGGGGGGGGGGCCTATTGTTGATTTGAAAGAAGCTACCCCTTTTTTCTTCAAGATTAAGCTAAAGGTGAATTGAAACCGTACTTTGGAGCCAGAATTAGGACAAAACCAAAAGATTTTTACAAAGGGTCAAATAGGGCTTTGCAGCCTAAACTAAATTGCCTTTATGTAAAGAAAGAAAAATTTTTACGCTCTATTTTTATACTGAATTTACTATTTTATCTAAGAAATTAAGCCTATAAATTATTTTAATATTTAATTTCTGTTTATCCATCCTATCCTTTACCACCTAGCGAAGTAAACCCACCCTATCCCTGAGCCCCGACCTTAAAGGGTCGCTTATTTAAATTCCAGGGTTGAATATCAAGAGGTTAGGAAAAGGTAGGGTGTGCTAAGCAACTACAGAAAGGGTAGCTTCGCTAGGGTAATTATTAATTCTAGGGGTGATTACAAATCTCGCCTCCACCCACCCCTAGCTCCGCAATCTATAGGAGTTGCGATGCAAGGATTGATTATAAAGAATGCATACCAAAACCTCACCTCCTAACGCCCATCCTCACCCCTGTTTTTGGGGATTAAGTTTTCTTTCCACAACCATATGTAGATACTAAAGGATTTGCTAGGCTTCTGTATAGTCAGGGTAAATTAAAACAAAACAAAAATTTTATTGACTATTTAGATAAACTATAAATACTCAATATAATAGAAATATTGATAAAAGACTTAAAGCTTAGAGTTTGAACTCTTACCTCCTCCTAATTAGGGTGGCCTCCCTTCCTCATACCAAAGGGATGGTTGCTCTAAGTGACCCTTTATGCCGAAGGCCTCGGAGTATTGGTTTTGCTAGGACCAACTAATAAGAATTTGGGAGGGGTAGGTGCCCTGTAAAACTTTATATTAATAACTGTTTAGAAAGGATAGTTTACAAGTATATATAAAAAAATAGAAAATTATTCTTAATAGGGTAGCAGGTTTAACCTAGAAAAAGTGACCTTTTATATACAAATAAAAATATTTTTAACAAAAGGCAGGATGACTATGCATTCTATAACAAGGCAGGAGGCATTATGAATATTGCCTTTATTGCTAATAATAGGGAAGGTTGCTTCATTCCCAACCCTTTTATCCTAGCAAAGCTAGGTTAGCAAAGCTAGGGGGCCGGATTGCTAAGCTAGGGAGGCAATAAGATATAAAATTGTTATAATTTAAAACTAAAATTTAAATAACATAACAGGTCGGATGCGGCCGGATGCAATATAACTCTTTATTAATAATACAAATAGAACCAGTAGGACTTTATGTTAAAATAGTATTATAGCTTGGTTAAAGACCTTCTTAGCAGGGGCGAGATTTAAGTAATTAAAAGCTTTCCTAACAGGAAGATTTAAAACAGACCTGTTACTTTTATCTATTATTTTTATCTATCCTGGGCCTTGCTTCGCTAGGCAAAGATTTTTTAATCTATTTTATTTAGGTAATTAGTTTATTATACAAATTTAAAGGATAAGAAAGGAAAATTATAGGTATACAAGTTAAATATTAATTTACTAAGAGAAAGTATAAACTAGAAACTGTAATTTACTAATCTTACTCTAACTGAGGTATTCCTTATTTAAATTTTTATTTCACGACCGCCTTTTAGTTATTTTCTTATCTGAAACTTTTAGTTTAAATTTTTATTTAGGTAAATTCCGCAGTTTAATAATGGGGATAATTTCTAATGATTTTAGCATTTGTAGCAATTTTAATTTTAAACTCTTCAGCAGAAAACATAGGACTAAAAAAATATATTTTTTTCAATCTAAATACTAGTCCTTAAAAGTTTTAATAAGGTCCGATTGAGAATAATAAAGCAGACACAGAAGTATGAAGAGTGGTTAATAATACATTAGGGAATATACCCAAAGCAATAGTTGGAATTAGTAAACTAATTAATAAATAATATTCTCTTCTATTTAAATCTTTCACTGGAGATAATGAAGGTGACAGATTTCCATAAGAGACTCTATTATATAAGAATAAAGAATAGCAAGCAGATAATACTATACCTGTTGCACCTAAGGCTGCAATAATCGGATTTTGTTCAAATATTCCAATTAAAGATAATTGTTCACCTAGGAAATTTAGAGTCAATGGTATTCCAGTATTAGCTAATGTAAATATAAAGAATAAAATTGTAAATACAGGCATATAAGTTGCTAAACCTCTAATATAATTAATTACTCTAGTTCCAGTTCTATCATAGATAATACCACCTACACAAATAAATAATGCTGGTGATACAAATCCATGAGCTAATGAAAGTAAAATTCCTCCTTCAATTCCTTGAATTGTATTAGAAAATAAACCAAGAACAACAACACCCATGTGAGCGATACTACTATAAGCAATTAATCTTTTAGTATCTTGTTGTATTATAGTGGAAAAACTAGCATAAATTATTGCAATCACTGCTACAGTTTGTACTAAAGGATTAAAATAATTTGTAGCATCAGGTAAAAAATTAATTAATACTCTAAGATATCCATAAGTTGCTAGTTTTAAAATTGTAGCTGCTAGTATTATTGATCCAGCTAATGGGGAATCGGCATGAGCTTTAGGTAACCAAATAATAAATGGATACAATGGAGTTTTAACTGCAAAAGCTAAGAAAAATCCTAACCATAATAATTTTTGACTATCTAAACTTATTTCGTATAAAGATATTAATTGAAAATCTGTTGATCCAATATAACTAAATATTACTAAAATACTTAGTAACATTGGTAAACTTCCTGCTAAAGTATATAAAAAAAATAAGAATGCAGATCTAAATCTATCATTACCATGACCAAATATTACTATTACTATAAATAATATAGGTAATACACTTTCGAAGAAAATATAGAAAAGTAGAAAATCTAATGAAACAAAAGCACATATTTGTAAACTTTCTAATAATAAAAAGGCTATTAAAAAAAATTTTAAATTTTTATTTATATTTGTATAATTAGATAGTAAAGCAATTGGTGTTACAAATGTTGTTAGTAATACAAAATAAATTGATATTCCATCTACACCAAAATTTAAATGACAAAAGTTTAATTGATTAAATTCAGAAACAAATTGATATTGAGTTGTATTTGAATCAAACTGATACCAAATAAATAAAGAAATAAAGAAATTAATTAGAGAAGTAGTTAGAGCTATTTGTTTCATTTGTTGTTGATTTTTTATTGTATTATCTGGAATTAGTAATATTAATAGTGAACCTATTATAGGGATAAGTATCAAAGAGGTAATCATATTAGTTTATTTGTTTATTTGTTTACTTAAAATTTTATATAATTATTTTAACTTTAAAATAAGAGATTACAGTAAATTTAAGTAATTAGTTTATCCTCCGGCCTTAAAATTAGGGGCAGAAAATTCTATTTATTTATCTTATTTATTTTTGCCGAGGGTGAATTTGTTTTTAACTATAAATAACTTTAATTTAGTAATAGGGGTTAGTAACATTTATAATTACAGATAGATATATTTAATTATTTAATATATTAATATTTAATTAAAATAATTTTATTAAATTAGACTGATAAGCATATGTTAATATTCTGTTATATATAATTTAAGATTATCCGTTAAAATGAGATTATAATAATAATTACTTTGAGCAAGAGGCAGAATATTTATTTTCCTACCTTTATCTCTTGTATGTTTATGTTTGTTAGTGGATACTATCAATCTCGCCTCCACCCTCCCTAGCAAAGCTAGGGATAGCTTCGCTTTCTTTTGATTCAGATTAAGCTTAGGGAAATAATACCTTTAGCTACCTTCAAAGCAAAAGGGAGGTAGCTTTGCTAGCAAAGCAGGCTTAGCTTAGCACCCCTCTAGTTTATTTAAATTTCTATAATTATTATAACTACCAGAATTATATTTTATTTTTTTAAAGAATTAAAATTAAATCTAATTCATTTTTTTTAGTCTTCGGTAGTTAAAAGACCTTATGTTAAAGCTAATAAAATTAATTCAAGGTCTTGCTTCGCTATGCTAAACATAGAATCCTTTTTATAAGGAAAAAGTTAAACAAATCTTAACACTATCCTTAGTTTTGCTTATCCTAGCGAAGCTACTTAAGCCTTGTAGGGTAAAAAGGTAGTAAGGGTAAGTAAACTAGAGAGTTAAATTAGGGGGATATATTGTATAAAATTAATAAGGTGAAATATCGAAAGCCACTAAGATACTAGGAACAAGAATAATAAATGCAACGGCTACTGGTAAAAGATTTAACCAACATAAATCTATTAATTGATCATATCTTAATCTAGGTAAAGTTGCTCTAAACCATACAAAGAAGAAACAGAATATACAAGTTTTAATACCTAAGAAAATAGACTGAAGATTAATTAGAGATTCATTTACAAATAATTCAGGCATATTGTATCCACCTAAAAATAATATAGCAGTTATACAACTAAATAGTACAATTGATGAATATTCTCCAAGGAAGAAGAATACAAATGGTACTGAAGAATGTTCAGTAAAGAATCCAGCAACTAATTCTGATTCAGCTTCTTGTAAATCGAAAGGTGTTCTTGAAGTTTCTGCTAGAATTGCAATGAAATAAAATATAAATACAGGTAATAATGGAATAATAAACCAAATTGCTTGTTGAGTTTCTATAATAGTTGTGAAATTCAAGGAACCTGTTAATAAAATAATAATAAGTATTGCTGAACTTAAAATTAACTCATATGAAATCATAGCTGCTGTAGATCTAAGTGAACCTAAAAAGGCATATTTAGAATTAGCCGACCAACCAGCTAATAATACCCCATATACTCCTAATGAAGATAAGGCTAATGTGTATAAAATTCCTAATGATAGATCAGAAATAGCTAAACCTTGCCCAAAAGGAATTATACCCCAACCTAACAGACTGAATACTAATGTAGATACAGGTGCTAAATAAAATAATATTTTGTTAGATTGAGAAGGAATTACAGTTTCTTTCAGAATTAGTTTTAGAGCATCCGCAAAAGGTTGTAGTATTCCATAATATCCTACAGTATTTGGTCCTACTCTTCTTTGATGTGCTGCTAATTGTTTTCTTTCAATAATAGTCATAAAAGCTACAGCCAACAGAACAGGTAGAATCACACATAAAACATCTATTAAATTAATAATTACACCTATAATTGAGGAGATTAAAGTATTAGTTATCATTTTTTTTTTATAATTTTTATAATTATTTTCATTATATTTTTTTTTATAATATATATTTATATAAATATAGAGTAATATTAAGATATTTGGATCGAAGAAATACATTTTTAATATTTAAATTTAATATATTTTCTAATTATTATTATATAAATATAATATTATGTATTATATTATTTAAATTTTTATATATTACATATAAATAGTAATGAAAATCACTGTATTCAAAGAAAACTTTATACAGTCATGATATAAAATCAAGTTAATTTATGTTAAAATTTAAATAATATTTAGGTAAACTTAATAGTTAATACCTTTATGCCGAAGGCCTTGTAGCCTTTATATAATATTTAAATTAAGATTAAAGATCTATTAGAATTAAAGCTATAAAAAATTTTAATTTTTATTTTATTTTGTTTTTAATTTAATATTTAGGTCTAGCAAACCTCCCACCTTTTAATTTACAGTAGGGAAGCAACCTTTAGGTTGTCGGAGAACTAGATAAAGACCCCGTCAGCTAGTGCAGGCCTTGTTTTATTTTTTTAATTATAAGTATACGTAGATTTTAATAATTAAATAAGAGATATAACTATATTCGGCCGGAGGTTTATTATTCGACCGGCAGAATAAAAATTAAAAAAATAAATTAATTACACTATAACAATAATTTTTATTTTAAATTCATATTTACTAATTTAAGCCCAAGAAGATTTGAACTTCTACAGATTCTTAGTTAGTAACTTAATATCTATTCTTAAAATTTTATTAATTTAATCAGAATATTTTGTATTTATCTTTAAAAATATTACCTACGGCACGCCTCCGTTTCTTTTTTGTTTTGTTTGTTTTTGTTTTGTTTGTTTTTGTGTTTGTTTTTTCAAAGGAGAAAAATAATAAATAAGTAGAAACATAAAATAGTTCTCTTTTGGACTCGAACCAAAATTAACACTTTAGAAGAATGTAGTTCTAACCGATTGAACTAAGAGAACATACTGCCTCTGGCAATAGAAAAATTTGTTATTATACACCACTAGCAAACCTATTTTCCCTTCCAACCATTTTAGTTTAATTCGGAGGATTGCTATCTTGGATTTCAGTAAGGTTAACTAGGGAAAGGATTGTTTAATAGAGTTATAAATAAATTAAATACATTTATTTTTTGTTTTGTTTTTGTTTTGTTTGTTTTTGTTTTTGTTTTGCTAGTTAGCCTAAAAAAATAATAGAGCTAAGAAGGAATTGAACCTTAAAGAGATAGACTTTGCAGGTCTACTACAGAACCATCTGTAAACTTAGCCCTTTTAATATAATTGTTATATATTTATTATCCGTAATCCTCCTTGCTTAGCAAAGCAACCCATATTTTATTTATGCTTCCTAATATTTATCTCTATGGAGGAGGGTAGTCAAGTGTTTACCTGCTAATCTATGTCACTAGATTAAATTATTGTTTATGTCGTATGCTTATTAGTCCTACCTTATTTGATTTAAATTAATTTAATCCTACTTCCTTTCTACAGCAATGGAATAAGTTTATCTTTATGTTTAACCTAGTGTAGCAACCCTAGCGAAGCAACCCTTTTAAAGAATTTTATTTCTTTAAATTTTTATTGGTGAGACATTACTAATAAGCTTCTAGCGAAGAAAACATTCTTATAAGAAAACAAGGCCTTGCTTCGCTGCTTCTTGAAATTAAAAGCATAAAAACAAAAACAAAACAAAAAATAATTTTTTTTTACAAATTATATATCTTAACTCTTTTAAATTAAAAAGTTAATTTTGTTTTTTTTCCTCCGGTTCATAAATTCTCAGATAAACTAAAATATTCTTAAATATTAAAGTAGTGTTAGATTTAAATAATTAAAATTGCTGCCTAATAAGATAATGCCTAAAAGCCTCACCGCCTGCTTAGACAAAAACAAATAATTAATGTAGCAAAGCAATCGCTGCAGTTGTAATTTATTACGCAAGAATATATATGATACCATTTAAATGAAGGAGGTTTTATTTTAGGTTTAAAATGGTTCAACCTTTACCTGAGTCCCTGCTTCTTGGATTTCAATCCTATTGGGAAGCAAAGCTAGGGACAAAAGTTTAAGTTTAAGTAAGGTAACAGGTAAGGTATGAAGCGGAGCCGGTAAAGTTATTTAGATTTAGTTATAAATATAAATCTAAGATTAAAAATCAAAAAGGCTAAACTTGCATTATTAAATTTATACATGGTAATTTCCTTTTTGTTAAAAGTAACTTTAATTATACTTACAATAAATAATTAAGATAGTTAAATTAATTCAATGCCGGAGGTCTCAAATAAGTTATAAAATATAAAATTATAGAAAGTTTTATTAACAAAATATATAAAGAGGAACCTTTATAAATTAAAAGTAGTTATAAATAGGAATAGTGTTCATCGGTAAGATAAGACAATTGCTAATTGTTCGGGTGTGTAGCAAGCCCTTAGGTGTTCGAATCACCTCTATTCCGTATAAAAATAACTAAATTTTCAATGAAAAAATATAAAAATAAATAAGTTTAAGTTTATTTGAAATTTCTGCCTTCGGCCCAAAAATAATAAAAAATAATAATAAGCATTAGAATAAGATTCTTAAGATAAGTTTAGCTAACATGAGAATATGGTGTATACAAAAAAACCAATACAAAATTTAA